TTAGCCATCTATAGAATTAGCTTCAACAGCAGCTAGATCCAGAGGGAAGTTGTGAGCGTTACGTTCGTGCATAACTTCCATACCAAGGTTAGCACGATTAATGATATCGGCCCAAGTGTTAATTACACGACCTTGACTATCAACAACAGATTGGTTGAAATTGAATCCATTTAAGTTGAATGCCATAGTGCTGATGCCTAGAGCAGTAAACCAGATACCTACTACTGGCCAAGCAGCTAAAAAGAAATGTAGAGAACGGGAGTTGTTGAAACTAGCATATTGGAAGATCAATCGGCCGAAATAACCGTGAGCAGCTACAATATTGTAAGTTTCTTCTTCTTGACCAAATTTGTAACCTGCATTAGCGGACTCATTTTCGGTGGTTTCCCTGATCAAACTCGAAGTTACCAAGGAACCATGCATAGCACTAAATAGAGAGCCGCCGAATACGCCAGCTACACCTAACATGTGAAATGGATGCATAAGAATATTGTGTTCAGCCTGGAACACGATCATGAAATTGAAAGTACCAGAGATTCCTAGAGGCATACCGTCAGAAAAGCTTCCTTGACCGATAGGGTAGATCAAGAAAACAGCAGTAGCAGCTGCAACAGGGGCTGAGTATGCAACAGCAATCCAAGGACGCATACCTAGACGGAAGCTAAGCTCCCACTCACGACCCATGTAGCAAGCTACACCAAGTAGGAAGTGTAGAACGATTAGCTCATAGGGACCGCCGTTATATAACCATTCATCAACAGAAGCTGCTTCCCAGATGGGATAGAAATGCAGACCAATGGCTGCAGAGGTAGGAATAATAGCACCGGAGATAATATTGTTTCCATAAAGAAGAGAACCGGAAACAGGCTCACGAATACCATCAATATCTACTGGAGGAGCTGCAATGAAAGCAATAATGAATACAGAGGTTGCAGTCAATAGGGTAGGAATCATCAAGACACCAAACCAGCCAATATAAAGACGGTTTTCGGTGCTAGTGATCCAATCGCAAAAACGATTCCATAGGCTTGCGCTTTCGCGTCTTTCTAGAATTGCGGTCATGGTTAGAACTTGGTTTATTTAATCATTAGAAGCTCCCAAGCATATACGCTTGTTGTTAAACAGTATAACATGATTCATATCTGTATGTCAACCAATATTTTTAATTTATTTATGAATCAAATAAGATTATCTATAATATAGTAGAGTCTATAGAACCCTATTGATCTGGGTTGCCCGGGACTTGAACCCGGAACTCGTCGGATGGAGTGGATTATCTACTCCTTATCATTTATTTAAATGAGTAAGAAATCTCTCCCCAAACCGTGCTTGCAATTTTCATTGCACACGGCTTTCTCAATATATTAATTTATAAATCATTTGGAGGGTGTAAAAAGCCCATAGTGAGTTAATTGATCTAATAAGCATTTCATTGGTTAAATCATTTTTCTATTTGTTTATTATGTATCTTTTGCCAGTAATTAACCAGGAGATTTATCTGGATAATATCTGAATTCCAATTTCGTTCTCTCTGTGAACAAGTCTTTGAAAAGGACGAATAAATGAATTCTCGTTCCTTTGAGAACGATTTTGTGAAGAGTTCCGAACCTGATTCTTCCCGAACTACACGTATCGTACTTTTATGTTTACAAGCTAAAGTTTTAGCACATGGAAGTAGAAGTATATACTTTATATAATATAAACCATCTTTATTAATGGATCCACTGTAGTAATGAAAAATATTTCTACACATTCGATCGAATCGATCGAGGATATCATCATCTGATAGATTGGTCCAGGACAATCTACTAATTGGCTGCCCTGAGATGTCACAGAACCTTTCTTTAGTCAAATATAAAAGAATGGATCTAATCGGAGCTATTGGATTAAATTCATTGGTAATGATATCGCTAATCAATAAATCATCTAGCATTTTGGTCCTAACCACGAGAGTTTTCATTTTAAAACTCAGAAAATGACCTAAAAAATAAAAAGAAATCTTGGATAGTTCAAGAATACATACCCTATACGGTTGAGACCAAAGATGGAAATAATATTGCCAAAAATTAAACAGATGATATCTACATCTTTTCACTTGAAGGTGAGTACCTTTTAGAGCTATAAGGGATCTTTCTCCATATCTAACATAGTATATGAAAGGATACTTCAACAACCAGATCCTTTTCGTTGAAATTTTGACCGGAAATATGACAATATGTTTGATCTTTTTATCAAAATGAGTTCGATCGGGAAAAGATCCATACAACAACGATCGTGAATGATAAAATTGTTTCAGAAGCGAAACTAAAAAGGATTCACATTCATATACATAAGAATTCCACAGGAACAGGGAGAACCTCCTATTCTCCCTCGGTGGAACCAGAGCTTTCTGCAAATTTTCTGCACTAAAACTATTTCTCCATTCGTGTAGAATGGATCGTAATAGATGCAAAGAAGGAGCATCTCGGATCCAGCGACGAAAAGTCCGAACCAAAATTTCCGGATGAATCGAGTAGGGTACTCGTATATCTGATACATAATTGGAATATGGGAATTTATCCTCCATAAGGGTAAATATGCAATGGATTGATCGGATACTCTTCCATCCATCCATTCCTTCTATAAAATGTTTTGATTGCATTGCCAATGAAACTTCCAAGATAACTGTCAAACCTTCTAGTACCAATTCAGAATAAGAGTTCCTATTGCGATTAATAAATCGATTTGGATCACAATTCCTGAATAAACCAATTGAATTTGAATCATTTTGTTGACGTATCCGACGAATCAAACGCTTTACAGTTGGGAAACTAAAAAAATTAGAAATTGAAAGTTCCGTCGGTTCGGAGGAACTCGATTTATCTAAATAAAGATCATGAGCAATTGTGTAAAGATCTTCTCGAAAAAAAAGTGGATATAAAAAGCATTGTTGCCAAGATTTATGCTTGTTTCCATATCTTTGTAACTCATCCATTTTAAGAAAAACCCGGGCCCTAAAATAACCTCTTGGATTATGAAATTACATGGTGCGATTTAGTCGGGAAAGAATAGAGAATCCTATCTGAATATTCTCTTTACAAGAAATATTCATTCGTCATGAGGAAGAACGAAAATATTTTATCTTGGCAGTCCGATCGCTCTCCTGACTCAGCGAAGAAATTTCGCTGGTCAGTACACTATTTCTCTTACACATTTGTCTTTGAGTACTTAGGATTCATTGCGGGTGTAGAAATCCCTGATCTAATACAGGGAAAAACTCCCCCTATCGGTTACTAAAGTGCTCTTAACTTCTGATTAGTAAAAGGAATTCCTCGTTCAAATGAGGAACAGAAGCTCGGTCTTCTGGTTTTTCTTTATGATTCAAGCCATCTAGCTTTCTCCATTGACTCACTCAACTTAATCGTGTGTTGATTCGATCTTATTCCATAATACATTTGGATTTGTTCAAATAACATATATTATACATCGCTGTATAGAATATACATATACATATTCTCATACATTTGATTCCTTGGTAAAATACGCTTCTGATCAAATAAGATTTAATAAATCAAGTCAAGATTGTTAGACCGACATGCTGCTTTTTCCATTTATTATTCTTTTCAGGATCAGTCGTAGTCTTACTAACTTTACCGACGGTATGGACGAATTTTTTACTTCATCCGAACGTGTAAAAGACCTTAGTCGCACTTAAAAGCCGAGTACTCTACCATTGAGTTAACAACCCTTATTTGCTATTTGGAGAGATACAATAGAAGTAGAATATTAAATTATACCGTATGAATAAACTTATATGATATTTGAACAATCGTTGTCAGGAATAAATAGAATCTATTGACAAATAGAGGATAAAGGATCTAGAATTTATCCTCTACAATTTCTAGAATCAAATAACTTAATCTATAGATTAAGTTATTTATGATCCGTTAGATTAAGTTATTTATGATCCGTCATACGAATTTACGATGATTAAAAAAAGAATCGTGATTCAAAAAATAATGAATGGTGGACCTAATAAATAGAATGTATTCTATTTATTATGAATTCTATTGGCACAATGCGCTATTGTCAATCCCAATATGTTGGAATAGACACTTTTTTTCTTTAATTGTTGGATTGGCACTACATTAAGACGAAAATAATTATATTAGACACACTAATAGAATAGAGGATCATACGCTTATCTATGAATAATAGTAACAAAAAAACAAAATTATATTATTCGTTAAAAATTATAATTTTTCTAATTTATCAAAAATTATATTAAACTTCCAAGTTTTCCATAGGAAGTTAGTTCCTTATTTCATTTGATTCGGTTCTTTCATACATTACATGTTTTATCATTCTCGGTTGAACGACTCAAATCTTTATTATTTCCATATCCAAAACTTAAAATTTCTAAGCTGCCTACGTATATAGCGTCGCAGGGCATTAATATACATGAAATTTGCATATAATAAGAGGAAAAAAAAAGGATAATAAGAAAACAACCATGACACGAAACTTGAATAATATAGAAATCTCATGTAATTTAAATTTATTGATAAATTTATTGGACCTAGACGTAGTCGCATGACTTATCTCCCCTTTTTTTATTATTTTTATTAATTAAAAAGCGTGTTTAAAACGAAACATTTTTGCCCTCAGAAAAATACCATGAACAGTTCCTGTAGGTTGAGCTCCTAATTCGAGGAAATTTACAATAGTAACATAAAATAAGCGGGTTTCATACTTATTCATTGGATCATAAAATAAAGACCGAATTCCTGGATAGCTCTTCCTTTTCTTCGAGACTTAGCATCAATTGCTACAATTCGATAGGTAACTCATTGAGTTAGATCGACAAAAGAACCCCCCCCTCTAAAACATACATTTCGCTATTCTCTTTTCCACGTTCAGCAATAGAACTGATTAATCTTTGTAGAATTGGGATCTAGTTTTTCCCAAAATTGATCTGATCATTTTTTTAACTCGATGTAGACTTACAAAATAATTATAGCTCATTTAGAACATTTACACTAACCCTAGATTCTATCCCCTAATTTATATCTCCTTTCTGGTTAAACTCCGCATATCTTTTTAAGGAGATAAATGTTGAGCTAAGAGCATCTTCGAATCGAAAATGGCAGATGTCATAATACACAGAACCAATCATGTCGTTCAAGTCGAACGTTGCTTTCTACCACATCGTTTTAGACAGACAAATTATTATAATAATTATAATAAAGGTAGGTATCTGATCCAAAATCGATATGTAATTATGAATAGTCATGAATTCATACATTTTTGTAATAACATCAGTTCATTATCCTAGCTAGCTATTGAACGCTTCTTTAGCTGCGTACATTACTTCGACAGTAATGGTTTCAATGCCCTTTTGTCGTGCTAATTTCTCAGTATTTATTTTTACCTTTTCTCTAACAAAACGGGGGATTTTACTTAATTCTAGTCGACTTTCAGGATTCCAAATTAGGCCTGTATCCGTGGATAATGATTTAGTTATTACTTCTTTAGTATCATGCCCACCAAAAATATCTAGAAGATGGTCCTCCATACCCAAAGCAAATGAGTTATAAACTAGATCAGCTATTTGATTAGTACCTTCGTAACCTAGGAAGGGTCGGTATCCCAAGGGAAAATTTTGTATATGAACTGGTGCAGAAATAACTCCACAAGGAATATCAAGACGTTTACCAATATGACGTTCCATTTGAGTACCAAATATTGCAGATGGTTCCATCTGAGCGATCATATCTCCTACTTCAGCATGATCATCTGTGATAAGTATTTCATCACAGAAACCTTGAATTTGCTCTTTGAACCATTCCGCATCGTGTTTGCAATAAGTACCCGAACAACTCACACGAATTCCCATTTCTCGAGCAAGTATCTTAGTTATTGAAGCAGCATGAGTTGCATCACCAAAAACGACTGTTTCTTTCCCCGTCAAATTCTGACAATCAATAGATCTTGAAAACCAAGCAGCTTGGGAAACAAATCGAGTTTGTCCGTCGATATAATGTTCATAATCAACTCTTTTAATCGATGAACTAAGAGTTAAGGTATTCACATTTTTTTGAATTTGGCGGATCCACTCAGCCATATCCACAGCCCCCATGGGGGCTGTGGATATGTAAGGCATTCCATATTCTTTATTCAAATACATCGCTGTCATTAAGCCCACTTCACGATAAGGAATTATATTGAACCAAGCTTTTGGTAAATTTTTAAGATCTTCTACAGATCCTCCTTCAGGAATTATTTGATTAATTCCGATGTCCAGATCTCGTAACAAACGTCTCAACTCACGACAATCGTGTTGATTATGAAAACCCAATGTAAAAATTCCAATTATATTGACAGAAGGCGCATTTGTCAGGAATTGATCCAATTTTTCTTGTCTATAGCATCTATCTAATCTATCTAAATAATATCGAACTACCTGTTCCAAAGTTCTATCCGCTGCCTGAATTTCATTCACTTGATAATGATCCACATCCGCAAAAATGACGTTGGAATCAGAAATTATGGATGCTCTATACACAAAGTTTTGTAAATCCTCTTGCAAAATACTAGAGGTACATGTAGGTGTCAATATAATAAGATCGGGACGTTCCTCCTTATCTTTCCGGAGAATATTATCCACAACTCTTTCTTGAGATCCATGTGCTAATACATGACGATCTACTATGCTAGCACTTGCAGCAGTAAAATCTCTTTCGCGTTCTAACATAGAACGCATTACATTAAAATAATCATCTCCTAGAGGAGCATGCATAATGGCATGCACATTTTTGAAGGAACTAGCTACTCGTAGAGTTCCAATATGAGCAGGACCAGCATACATCCAATAGGCTAATTTCATAAATTATAAATTAGCCTTTTAAAAATTTGATTTGTGTTCCTATCCTACACCACAAAAATATACCTTTCCATATTTATGCCTTATTATATTTCCCTTCCATAAGTATAGTCTATGAAATGATGAGAAATAAGAAAAAAGGTATAAATTAAATTGGATTTACCATTCTAATTTATTTTAAATATTACTATTTGTCCCATCTGGGACGAAAGGATTCGAACCTTCGCAATAGCAGGACCAAAACCTGTTGCCTTACCGCTTGGCCACGCCCCATTCTTATATGATGAATGCATATAAGATCCTATATCTTTTTTATATATTCAAACAAGGTTCCATTCTAATCTGAATTGTATTATTCTTGTATTATTCTTATTAGATTTCTTATATAGAATATCGATTGTATATTTATTAATAGCTTCGATTTCGAAGAGATCTCTGAATTTCACACCAATAAGGGTGTGGTTACATCCTCCATTGATGTAAGCCTGCTTAGCTCAGAGGTTAGAGCATCGCACTTGTAATGCGACGGTCATCGGTTCGATCCCGATAGAAGGCTCTTTTTCATTCTTTTCATTATTAAGCATGTTTTGTTAGGATCTATAAAATAGGGAGAAGACTCTTCCTTTTATGATCGTCAGTCCACCGAGTCTATCATGGCATAATATGTTTCTGTTTCAACTAGAAACGAAATGAATGATTGGAACATATTTTATTGGACCTCTCCAATACAAAATGAAAATAAAAAGTGCCGTTCTCTATATAAAATATATTATTTCATTATTCGTACTGTTTATACTATTCCTCTTTCCAGCATTATTTGTTCATTTTGTGTCGTGAAATAAGGAGTTTTTATGTCCCGTTATCGCGGACCTCGTTTAAAAATAATAAATCGTCTAAAAACTTTACCAGGACTCAGTAAGAAAAAACCCAACAGAATTGAAGAGCCTAGGACGAAAAAACATCATAAATCTCCTAAACCTTCTAAATATCCTATCCGCCTAAAAGAAAAACAAAGAGTACGTTTTCATTACGGACTTACAGAGCGACAATTACTTCAATATGCTCGTATTGCTAGAAGATCCAAGGGATCAACGGGTCAGGTGCTATTTCAATTACTTGAAATGCGTTTGGATAACATTATTTTTCGATTGGGAATGGCGCTTACCATTCCTGGAGCCAGACAATTAGTAAGCCATAGACATATCCTGGTCAATGATCGTATAGTAGATATACCAAGTTATCGTTGCAAACCCCAAGATTTAATTTCTATAAAAGATCAACAAAGATCGATAAATATAATTAATAACAATATAGATCTTTCCCAGAGGGATAAAATGAGGGTACCAAACCATTTGAATCTTTTAAAAAAAAAGTCACAATATATTGGATTAGTTAAAAAAATAATAGATAGTAAACGAATCAGTTTGAAGATTAATGAATTGTTAGTCGTAGAATATTATTCCTGTCGAATTTAAATTGAGAATGAAAAGGAGGGATTCGATTCATGCACATCTGTCTCTCTGTACGTTACATAACAATGTGATTTTCCTTTCCCATACCAATATTTGTTTTATTTACTTTATTTCCTCTGTCACGTAAATACAACGTGGTTGCGGGATGATGAGATCATCCTATTGAGTGGGTTGGGAGAAAACGATAGAAAGAATAAGGTTAATATACGGAATATTTACGATCAGAAGGAAATCCATTTAATTATGCTATTGTGCGTCGGAAAATCATTTTATTCATGGGATCATTTCTATATGAGGAATGAAGGAAATTCTAAAATTTATAATTGACTATGCCTAGATCTCAGAGAAATGACAATTTTATCGATAAGACCTTCACAATTGTAGCGGATATCTTATTGCAAATAATCCCAATGGCTTCAGGGGAAAAAGAGGCATTCACCTATTACAGAGATGGTGTGATTTGATACTTTTTTTTTATTTCTGTCTTTATCGTTTCAGGGAATGGCGGAATATTGAGTCAATGAAAACTTACGCATAGTGAAAGTGAGTGAAATAGAACAATTCTTTCTGTCGTGTATCCCCGATTGATGCAGCCTTAGATGCTTTTATCTTCTGATATTACTAGTATCAAGCGAAAGGTTAAACCTATGTGTGTAATAGGTTCTAATGGTCAAACCTATCTGATAGGCACGCATAGGGGAAAAAGCACTACGTGTGGGAATCGACAACACAAACGCTTCGTTATCATAAACATGACCCTTTAAGGGCTAGTGAAAATGGTTGAGACAACAAACATCCATCTCGTTTGTACTTCGGATACCGTTAGAACCATCGGAGATTGTTGAAGTGAATAATCCCCGTAAAATACAATGCGTTAAGGACAAAGAAAGTGTTGGAGGTTCTGTTTTTAAGTGCTAAAATCCTTGGTATTAAAAAAAGAGTCTTTGCAAGAAGGATGGCTAGAGATTAATAAGAAATACACTAGCTCCTGTTAATTCATAATATGGGCTAAGACCGATTCAACGGATTACTTTCCTTATTATGTAAAAAAAGGAGGAGCCGTATGAGGTTAAAATCTCATGTACGGTTTTGGAACGGAGATCATTTCAATTGAATGAACGACCGTAACGGATGTCAGCTCAATCCGAAGGGGAATATGCGGAAGCTTTACAAAATTATTATGAAGCCATGCGATTGGAAATCGACCCTTACGACCGAAGTTACATACTATATAATATAGGTCTTATCCACACGAGTAATGGGGAACATACTAAAGCTTTGGAATATTATTTCCAGGCATTAGAACGAAACCCGTCTTTACCACAAGCTCTTAATAATACGGCCTTGATCTGTCATTACGTGCGGCTATCTGTACTATAGAATGAATTCGTTTAGAACTACGGAGAAGAACAAAAGAAGAGACTTTCTACATATGCATCGTCCAAAGGACGGTTTTTATCAGCTGTAGTAAAAAGAATATCCCTCATAGGAGCCCAAATATGAATGGATAAATAGAGCCTCAATATTCCATGGATAAAAAAGAATTTAATCATTTAAATTGATGGGGAAAGCACCATAAAGATCAATTATTGAAAGTTGGGACTGATACGATCAAATCTGCTCACTGACAAATCAACTTATGTAATATAGTTGATTTACTAGGCTATTGAGCAACGGTGTAGCATCAGATCCTAAAGATGTTAAGTACTCTCCTACAAGTTGCAGATGGAAAGTACTATTCGAAATTTCTATACAGAACATAGATAGTTACCCCTTAAAAAGACTTCTATCCGGATAATCTGAAGTAGATCTCGTTGTTTCTATATTCATCTTTATGAGGGTGGGAGAAAAGATAAAACCTGATCATTTATCGAAAGTGAAGTTTGAAACTCATGTCATTGACCCTTTCTGTTATTTCGGTTAACCTGAACTTATTCCCTATCTTCTAGTTTGGAAGTTTGGGTAAAGGACTAAAAAATAGTGAATTGAGCCGTATGAGGTGGGAAACTCTCAAGTACGGTTCTAAGGGAAGAAGACTTTTCTAAGTTGACCTATCCCGACCGAGGAGAACAGGCCATTCGACAAGGAGATCCTGAAATTGCGGAGGTTTGGTTCGATCAAGCTGCTGAGTATTGGAAACAAGCTATAGCGCTTGCTCCAAGCAATTATATCGAAGCACAAAATTGGTTAAAGATTACGGGACGTTTTGGAGAATGAAAATATATTGATTACCATACAATCGTCAGAATTATGAAATATTTTCTACATCCAGGATAAATTAATGTCTCATACTATTCGATCGAATTAGCTTCTCTTATTGAGTTGTCATTTTAGACATAATTATATTGACAATATAACAAAGAATACCTTTTATGGATCGTTAATGAAAGGGATCTTTTGAATAGGGTTAAATCCCGTCCGGAGATATAAATATTGATTTATTAAAGATCTATTAATATTTTGAATAATTCAAAACTTTTGTGATTAATAAATGTGATCTAAGACATAAATCTGGATATGAAGATAATAATGATATTACAAATTACACAATTATTTTTCCCACCCAATGAGAAAGCTTTACCATATCGTAACGGTCCATTGAGCACCTGTGGGATATGTCATAATAAATTGGAACACCTGCCTCAGAGCGACTTCCGTATAATAGTCGCTCCAGTCCTGAACTAGGAAATAAAGAGAGGAACGAGTTGAAAACATATAAATTCGTTTGGCGGGTTTTTTCTCATGTCTCGTCTGGAAAGAGGAGAACTCAATGATCATTCGTTCACCGGAACCAGAAGTAAAGATTGTTGTGGAGAGGGATCCTATTAAAACATCTTTTGAAAAATGGGCTAAACCCGGTCATTTCTCAAAGACACTATCTAAGGGACCTAATACTACCACTTGGATCTGGAACCTACATGCTGATGCTCACGATTTTGATAGCCATACTAATGATTTGGAAGAGATCTCTCGCAAAGTATTTAGTGCTCATTTTGGTCAACTAGCCATCATATTTATTTGGCTAAGTGGGATGTATTTTCACGGCGCTCGTTTCTCCAATTATGAAGCATGGCTGGGTGATCCTACTCACATCAAACCTAGTGCTCAGGTAGTTTGGCCAATAGTAGGTCAAGAAATTTTGAATGGAGATGTAGGTGGAGGTTTTCGAGGAATACAAATAACCTCTGGATTCTTCCAGATTTGGCGATCATCCGGAATAACTAGTGAATTACAACTTTACTGCACCGCAATTGGTGCATTGATCTTTGCAGCGTTAATGCTTTTTGCTGGTTGGTTTCATTATCACAAAGCTGCTCCAAAATTGACTTGGTTCCAAGATGTAGAATCAATGTTGAACCACCATTTATCAGGGTTATTAGGACTTGGGTCTCTATCTTGGGCAGGACACCAAGTACACGTTTCTTTACCTATTAACCAACTCCTAGATGCTGGAGTGGACCCTAAAGAGATACCACTTCCTCATGAATTTATTTCAAATCGTGAGCTTTTAGCTCAACTTTATCCCAGTTTTGCTGAGGGGTTGACCCCATTTTTCACCCTAAATTGGTCGAAATATTCAGAATTTTTGACTTTCCGTGGAGGACTAAATCCGGTAACGGGGGGTCTATGGCTGACCGATACTGCACATCACCATTTGGCTATTGCAGTTCTCTTTCTGATTGCTGGTCATATGTATAGGACTAATTGGGGTATTGGCCATAACCTCAAGGAAATTTTGGAAGCTCATAAAGGTCCATTTACAGGGGAGGGTCATAGAGGTCTTTACGAGATCTTAACCACCTCATGGCATGCTCAATTAGCTCTTAACCTAGCTATGTTAGGTTCTTTAACTATTGTCGTAGCTCACCACATGTATTCTATGCCCCCCTATCCGTATCTAGCTATTGACTATGGTACCCAACTCTCTCTGTTCACGCACCACATGTGGATTGGTGGATTTCTCATAGTTGGCGCTGCTGCACATGCAGCTATTTTTATGGTAAGAGACTATGACCCGACTACTCAATACAACAATCTTTTGGATCGTGTTTTGAGACATCGTGATACAATTGTATCACATCTCAACTGGGCATGTATATTCTTAGGCTTCCATAGTTTTGGTCTGTATATTCATAATGATACTATGAGTGCTTTAGGACGTCCTCAAGATATGTTTTCAGATACTGCTATACAATTACAACCTATCTTTGCTCAATGGATACAAAATACTCATGCCTCGGCTCCTAGTTTGACAGCTCCTGATGCAACAGCAAGCACCAGCTTAACCTGGGGAGGTGGTGATTTGGTAGCAGTAGGTGCCAAAGTGGCTTTGTTACCTATTCCATTAGGAACTGCAGATTTTTTAGTGCACCATATTCATGCATTTACTATCCATGTGACTGTACTAATACTACTTAAGGGTGTCTTATTTGCCCGTAGCTCTCGTTTAATACCTGATAAAGTAAATCTTGGTTTTCGTTTTCCCTGCGATGGGCCTGGGAGAGGAGGAACATGTCAAGTATCTGCCTGGGATCATATCTTCCTAGGTTTATTTTGGATGTACAATGCAATTTCGGTAGTAATATTCCATTTCAGCTGGAAAATGCAGTCCGATGTTTGGGGTAGTATAAGTGATCAGGGAGTAGTAACTCATATTACAGGAGGCAACTTTGCACAGAGTTCCATTACAATTAACGGGTGGCTCCGTGACTTTCTATGGGCACAAGCCTCTCAAGTAATCCAATCTTACGGTTCTTCATTATCTGCATATGGTCTTTTATTTTTAGGTGCTCATTTCGTTTGGGCCTTTAGTCTAATGTTCCTATTCAGTGGTCGTGGGTATTGGCAAGAACTGATTGAATCTATTGTTTGGGCCCATAACAAATTAAAGGTTGCTCCTGCTATCCAGCCCAGAGCCTTGAGTATTGTCCAAGGACGTGCTGTAGGAGTAACTCATTACCTTCTGGGTGGAATCGCCACAACATGGGCGTTCTTCCTAGCAAGAATTATTGCAGTAGGATAATGGCTAGGAGGATTTGAAAAGCATTATGGCATCAAGATTTCCAAAGTTCAGCCAAGGCTTGGCCCAGGACCCAACTACTCGTCGTATTTGGTTTGGTATTGCTACTGCACATGACTTTGAAAGTCATGATGATATTACCGAAGAACGCCTTTATCAGAAGATTTTTGCTTCTCACTTTGGTCAGTTAGCTATAATCTTTTTGTGGACCTCTGGTAATTTATTCCACGTGGCTTGGCAAGGCAATTTCGAAGCATGGGTCCACGACCCCTTACATGTAAGACCTATTGCTCATGCAATTTGGGATCCTCATTTTGGTCAACCGGCCGTAGAAGCCTTTACCCGAGGAGGCGCCCCCGGTCCGGTCAATATTGCTTATTCTGGTGTTTATCAGTGGTGGTATACAATTGGCTTACGCACTAATGAAGATCTTTATACCGGAGCTCTTTTCTTGCTATTTCTTTCTTCTATCTTTTTAATAGCGGGTCGGTTGCATTTACAACCTCAATGGAAACCAAGTGTTTCATGGTTTAAAAATGCCGAATCTCGTCTCAATCATCATTTGTCTGGGCTCTTCGGAGTCAGTTCTTTGGCTTGGACGGGACATTTAATTCATGTCGCTATTCCTGAATCAAGGGGGGAACACATAAGATGGGATAATTTCTTGAATGTATTACCGTATCCCCAAGGTTTAGAACCACTTTTTACAGGTCAGTGGAATCTTTATGCTCAAAATCCTGATTCTAGTAATCATTTTTTTGGTACCTCTCAAGGGTCGGGAACTGCGATCCTAACTCTTCTTGGAGGATTCCACCCACAAACTCAAAGTTTATGGCTAACTGATATAGCTCATCATCATTTAGCTATTGCATTTGTCTTTTTTATTGCTGGTCATATGTATAGAACCAACTTTGGGATCGGACACAGTATAAAAGATATTTTAGAAGCACATATTCCTCCGGGAGGCCTATTAGGCCGCGGACATAAGGGTCTTTATAACACAATAAATAATTCTCTTCATTTTCAATTAGGTCTTGCTCTAGCTTCTTTGGGAGTTATAACTTCCTTGGTAGCTCAACACATGTATTCTTTACCCGCCTATGCATTCATAGCACAAGACTTCACTACCCAAGCTGCATTGTATACTCATCATCAATACATTGCCGGATTCATTATGACAGGGGCGTTTGCTCATGGAGCTATATTCCTCATTAGGGATTATAATCCAGAACAGAATAAGGATAATGTATTGGCGAGAATGTTGGAGCATAAGGAAGCTATAATATCTCATTTGAGTTGGGCTAGTTTATTCCTAGGTTTTCATACCTTGGGACTTTATGTTCATAACGATGTTATGCTTGCTTTTGGTACTCCAGAAAAACAGATCTTGATCGAGCCTATATTTGCTCAGTGGATACAATCTGCTCATGGTAAGACTTTATATGGTTTTGATGTACTCTTATCTTCAGCAAATGATCCAGCATTCAATGCTGGTAAAAGCATATGGTTACCTGGTTGGTTGAATGCTATTAACGATAATAAAAATTCACTGTTCTTAACAATTGGTCCTGGAGACTTTTTGGTTCATCATGCTATTGCTCTAGGTTTGCATACAACTACATTGATTTTAGTAAAAGGTGCTTTAGATGCGCGTGGTTCCAAGTTAATGCCTGATAAGAAAGATTTTGGTTATAGTTTTCCTTGCGATGGTCCGGGACGGGGTGGTACTTGCGATATTTCGGCCTGGGATGCTTTTTATTTGGCAGTTTTTTGGATGTTGAATACCATTGGATGGGTTACTTTCTATTGGCATTGGAAGCATATCACCTTATGGCAGGGGAATGTTGCGCAATTTAATGAATCTTCCACTTATTTAATGGGATGGTCAAGAGATTATCTTTGGTTAAACTCTTCACAACTTATTAATGGATACAATCCTTTTGGTATGAACAGTTTATCTGTCTGGGCGTGGATGTTCTTATTCGGGCATCTTGTTTGGGCTACTGGATTTATGTTTCTTATTTCCTGGCGTGGATATTGGCAGGAACTTATTGAAACTCTCGCATGGGCCCATGAACGCACACCTTTGGCCAATTTAGTTCGATGGAGGGACAAGCCGGTAGCTCTTTCCATCGTTCAAGCACGATTAGTTGGATTAGCTCACTTTTCCGTAGGTTATATATTTACCTATGCAGCTTTCTTAATTGCCTCTACATCAGGCAAATTTGGTTAATTCTTTTAAATTTGAGGAGATATATAGATTATAAATCTAATCTCTCTGTATTTAAAATAAGGAATAATACACGTAATACTTATCCATCTAAAATTTGATCTATATTTTATTTTGATTCCTCGATAAAAATTGACTGAATAATTATGGCAAGAAAAAGTCTCATTGAAAGAGAGAAAAAGAAACAAAGATTGGAAAGGAAATATAATTTCCTTCGTCAATCTTTGAAAAAAGAGATGAGCGAAGTATCATCATTAGATGAGAAAATGAAAATTTATATAAAATTACAATCTTCACCACGTAATAGTGCACCTACACGTCTTCGTCGACGTTGTTTGACGACTGGAAGCCCTAGAGCTAACTATCGAGATTTTGAGTTGTCCGGATATATAATCCGTGAGATGGCTCACGCATGTTTGTTGGCTGGGGTAACAAAATCGAGTTGGTAGGAGGAAAAAAAGATTCGTTCTTTAAGGTTATTGTGATGATAGAAAAGTCCTTCCCTATATAGGGAGGGATAATATCATTTCTCAGGGGTTGCTCAATACACCTATTTTTTGCTATTATAGTAAAGGTCATATGAAAGGATAGCGCGGAGTAGAGCAGTTTGGTAGCTCGCAAGGCTCATAACCTTGAAGTCACGGGTTCAAATCCCGTCTCCGCTAAAAATACAATAAGCTTTTTATCCATTCTTAATTCCCTGGAGAATGGTTTGATAAACCAGGAAAAGATATGACCAAACCAATAATTATTCCTTGTTAGGATTTCATCCTCCAGATGGGCGGGTAGCGGGAATCGAACCCGCATCTTATCCTTGGCAAGAATAAATTTTATCCATTAAACAATACCCGCATTTGACTCGTTATAGGGATAATATAATATATATCCCTATATATTACCACTTCTATGTGGGTACATACTTTAGTATTATAAGTATGATGATTAATACTACCAATAATAAAATAAACCCTCCCAAGAACACTTTAATTTAGTTTCTTGGTATTTTTAGGAAATGCCCTTGCGAACTATTAATGCCCTACGGAAAGGGGAGGGAGGGTTTCAACCCAAAAGATCTTAAAACATATCTAAGATATAAAAGAATTCAGAATACCTACTAAAAAGACTGATCCAATCCATAATGATATTCCTGAAAATAGCACATTTTTGCTACTTGACCAACCAGTAGGAGAGGCAAGTGCGACAGGTACACCAATCACTAGGAGAAATGAAATTGCAATTAATGCAAACACAGACGATTGGAAAGCAATAGTCATTGTTGTGATCTTAAAAGCTTTCAACAGATTCAATAGACTATACCATTCGATCCCCATCCGGTCAAATTCTGCATAAAATGCACTACGGATTTTCATTGATCATAATTGAATTAATTATTATCTGTCGGAGTAAAATAGGACCAGTTGGCCTCGTCCGGGAGAGATGGCCGAGTGGTTGATGGCTCCGGTCTTGAAAACCGGTATAGTTTTAAAAACTATCGAGGGTTCGAATCCCTCTCTCTCCTTTTGTTCGATTAAACAATCGATCTTATCAGATCAGTAGCAAAAAAAGGCTCGGCTATATAGCCGAGCAATAAGGACTCAGTTGGAAAAAAATAGCGAAGGATCCTGCTATCCCGTCTCCCAACATGGTAAATGAAAAGAAATTAGATGAATTATGATTTTATCTAGTTTATTTTATCGTTTAATTAAGAGGGGTCATGGAAAGAACAGGTTCAAAATCACGATCAATTCCTTTCTCAAATCCTGCTGCAGCTGCGCGAGCTCTTCCTGCATGCCACAAATGACCCACGAAAAAGAAAAATCCTAGAACAAAATGAGAGGTGGCTAACCAACTTCGGGGTGATACATAATTCACCGCATTAATCTCGGTAGCTACACCACCCACAGAATTTAAAGAACCTAAAGGAGCATGAGTCATATATTCCGCTGAACGTCGTTCTTGCCAGGGTTGTATGTCCTTTTTCAACTTACTCAGGTCCAAACCATTAGGACCCCTTAGAGGTTCCAACCAGGGAGCACGAAGATCCCAAAAACGCATTGTTTCTCCTCCGAAGATAATTTCTCCAGTAGGAGAACGCATTAGATATTTACCTAAACCAGTAGGCCCCTGGGCAGACCCTACACTAGCTCCAAGACGTTGATCTCTAACTAGAAAAGTAAATGCTTGAGCTTGAGACGCCTCTGGGCCGGTTGGCCCATAGAATTCACTGGGATAAGCTGTATTGTTAAACCAAACAAAACAACAAGCAATAAAACCAAAGATAGAAAGAGCAGCTAAACTATAGGACAAGTAGGCTTCTCCTGACCATACAAACGCACGACGAGCCCATGCAAAAGGTTTTGTTAAGATGTGCCAGATACCACCGAAAATACAAATGGAACCTAACCATACATGTCCTCCGATTATATCTTCTAGATTGTCCACGCTAACAATCCATCCCTCTCCTCCAAAAGGAGACTTGAGCAAATAACCAAATATAGCAACTGGGTTAAGCGTAAGGTTCATAATTTTTCTTACATCTCCACCACCAGGAGCCCAGGTATCATATATGCCACCAAAATACAAAGCCTTGAAGACTAGAAGAAAAGCACCAACACCTAGCAAAATTAAGTGAATACCTAAAATTGTAGTCATTTTATTTCTATCTTTCCAGACATAACCAAAAAATGGAAAAGATTCTTCTAAAGTTTCGGGTCCGATTAGTGCGTGATAAATACCACCAAAACCTAAAACTGCAGAAGAAATTAAGTGAAGTACCCCAGATACAAAATAGGGAAAAGTGTCCACAATTTCCCCACCAGGACCGACTCCCCATCCTAAAGTAGCTAGATGGGGAAGTAAAATCAATCCTTGTTCATACATAGGCTTTTCCGATACAAAATGAGCCACTTCAAATAGATTCATTGCTCCAGCCCAGAATACAATTAATCCGGCATGAGCCACGTGAGCCCCAAGTAATTTACCTGACAAATTTATAAGTCGGGCATTACCAGCCCACCAAGCGAAACCAGTAGTTTCTTGGTCACGACCAGCTAAAGATAGAGTTCCATTAAAGAGCGTTTCCACGGGGTAGAACCTCCTCAGGGAATATAAGGTTTTCATGAGGCTGATCTTGAGCCGCCATCCAAGCACGAATACCTTCGTTCAAGAGAATATTTTTTGTGTAGAAAGTTTCAAATTCAGGATCTTCTGCCGCACGAATCTCCTGAGAAACAAAGTCATAGGCACGTAAGTTTAGAGCTAGACCAACTACTCCAATGGCACTCATCCATAAACCGGTCACTGGCACAAATAACATGAAGAAATGTAACCAACGTTTATTGGAAAAAGCAACCCCAAAAATTTGGGACCAGAAACGGTTAGCAGTTACCATAGAATAAGTCTCTTCAGCTTGAGTTGGGTTAAAAGCACGGAACGTATTTGCACCATCACCGTCTTCGAATAAAGTATTTTCCACGGTAGCACCGTGAATAGCACATAGAAGAGCAGCACCCAATACTCCGGCAACTCCCATCATATGAAATGGATTCAAGGTCCAATTATGAAAACCTTGAAAAAAGAGGATAAATCGGAAAATAGCCGCTACACCAAAACTAGGTGCAAAAAACCAACCAGACTGGCCTAATGGATAGATCAAGAATACAGAAACAAAAACAGCAATCGGAGCAGAGAACGCAATTGCATTATAAGGTCGCAATTGTACAGATCGAGCAAGTTCAAATTGGCGTAACATGAAGCCTATTAGACCAAAAGCACCATGAAGAGCAACGAAAGTCCATAGACCACCTAATTGGCACCAACGAGTAAAATCTCCTTGTGCTTCAGGACCCCATAATAGCAGCAAAGAATGTGCTAAACTATTAGCAGGCGTAGAAACTGCGGCAGTTAAAAAATTACAACCTTCCAAATACGAACTGGCCAATCCATGAGTATACCATGAAGTCACAAAGGTTGTACCCGTGAACCATCCACCTAGGGCAAAATAAGCACAAGGAAAAAGCAATAGACCAGACCAACCCACAAAAACAAAACGGTCTCTGCGTAGCCAGTCATCCATAGTATCAAATAAAGTTTGTTCCTCTTTGGAAGACTTTCCAAGGGCTATAGTCATAGTAATCCTCCTATTTAACTATTCCGACCTTTTCCGAACCGAACACCCTATCTGATAAAATCAAAAGGTATACGCTGGTTTGTCTATCTATGGATAATTTTTCATACATCATATCCCTTTCAACAAATTATTAATTGGGTTCCGAACATTTCTTGTTGGCACAGATATTATCCGCTAAACCGAACCAATGCAATATAGGTAAATGCATGATGTTGTTTCTATTCAGTTTATTTCTGATCCTCAAATTACCTTCTGAATGGAATAAATATAAGAAGAACAACTGATGGAAAAGCAAATTAGCTTTTCTGTTCTTCCTCCCTGGTAATAACCAAATAACATTAACCACATCTATTCCATTCAATATTAGATGGAATAAATATTAGATGTCTTGAACCTAAATCCAAGATCAACAAAATCGATAGTAGTATTTTTATTGATTTAATAAGTCTCTATGTTTATTATTACTACATTATTCCTACGTAGTAAATAAGAACAACAAAAAGAATAATTCTAGCAGAGCTAGAGTAAATAAATCTATTTATTCTTTTCCTTCTATTCAGAAGAATAAAAAAATGTATTTCACTATAGTGTAAAATTTACAGTTCCCTTTTTTACATTGCCCATTTCTTATCTTTTTTTATATCTGAATTCCAATCCATTTTCTACCGGTAGAATGATCAAAGTCAAATGTTTACTACATTAATATAAGAATATTTGGTAAATCAATGATTTTAATTAGATATTAAATCAATTGGATTCTATAGATAGGAATAAACTTATGAGTTAGAGATATATGAGTTAGAGATAAAGAAATATTGACTTTCCTTTCAGACTTCCATCTACATTTTTTCCCGGAGAATAAAAGATCATAACTGCGACAGAACATCCAATCAATAACCAAATATTAAATTAAATCATTTGAACAACTTCAAATAATTGAAAGATCCACTTTCAAAATCCCCCTCAATTTTCAATATCAGAATAGCTAATATATTCATCAGTCAATGGGTCAGGTTCACTTACTTCTCCTTCTTATTTACCTCTTTTGGGCCGAAAGAAGATACAAAATTACGAAAAGGAAATAGATTATGCCTTCTTATACTATTCCTCGTCCTATAGTAGAAAGATGAAGAAAAAAAGACTATATCTGATAAATAGTCTAGATAGCATTCTAGTTGTTCTCAATCTGCTCTATTCCGTTATACCAGATGTTGAACCTAAAATTGATAATGACAGGTATTTTTTATTGTTTTTCACAGGTTTTTTTAATTCTGTGAAAAATGAACACCGGGCGGAGCCCTTTATCGGGCTTGAACCGATGACTTACGCCTTACCATGGCGTTACTCTACCACTGAGTTAAAAGTGCTTTTGATCATGAAATGATCAATGGCTAAGTCGACTACATATCGGGTATATATTTAATAATATAAATGGATCCACATAGAATATCAATGTGAATATAGATAGATCTATATCTATGGATTTATCAATATTGTTCGAGAACCGATCCTGTTTCAATCATGTCAATTAGTACTATTGACCCATTAGGTATTCGATTGAATTCTTCGACTTTGTTATATGTTATAGAAAGGGTGAGATTTATACCCTAAAATTGTGTTGACCTATTATTAAATTCGAATTGATTAGACTGCGTGGCTGTGAGATTACTCTCTTATTGGTCTGTCTGTTTATCACTTAGATTTACGCATAAGATTGTTTCGATCTGAGGTAGAGATCGGCATCTACGATATTTCGTAAATAACAATATCCGATTGTTTGTGCCCATCTGGAAACACACGCACTGTATAATAAGTGTTGGTTCAGAGGACCAAACATCTATATCGCTTCACTACGGGTTCCGCGAGCGAATCCCCGTAAACTTTGAATCAAATTAGCATTCGGTTCAAAAGAAAGGGCTATAAATTCCGTTATACATTGAATTGGGGGATCTCGTACGCAATATTGCTAGGAAGAGGCATTTTCTAAACTAAATAAAATATTTTATTTTCCATCATTGTTCCACCTTTTGATTCAACGTAATAGATATATCCGTAGCAATGCCCCAATATTTTTGGGCTTTAAACTAAAGCTATAAGGATATAAAAGCAAAGCCTCTTTTGAGTTTTGAGGCTTTATTTAATATAGAATAAATGTTTTTAAATCACTAAAAAAAAGATTATTTTTGTTTCATATTCTTGACAATTTCCTAGGGATTTTGATATTATGATAATAAGTGGGCCCCTATCGTCTAGTGGCCCAGGACATCTCTCTTTCAAGGAGGCAACGGGGATTCGATTTCCCCTAGGGGTACTATGCTAGAAAAGTCATTAGGAGACCTACCTAATAAGTATTCTAATGACTTTCCATTTTTTGTTCCTGGGTCGATGCCCGAGTGGCTAATGGGGACGGACTGTAAATCCGTTGGCAATATGCTTACGCTGGTTCAAATCCAGCTCGGCCCAATACCAACCTGAATATCATAGATTGATATTCATTGTCATCTAATCGATGACAAGGTATATATTAATACCCAATATAGAAAGAAAAGAAACGAACAGATACTTTCATAATTAAAGGAAAAGGTTAAATTTTTTATTTGACCGGCACTAATAAAAAATCCTATTAGAGAGTAATAGGTTAACTGTACCTAGTGGGATTGTAGTTCAATTGGTTAGAGTACCGCCCTGTCAAGACGGAAGTTGCGGGTTCGAGCCCCGTCAGTCCCGGTCCAATAAATTTACCAATTCTTCGGTCGATCCCCACTTCAGAGAAGTACAAAAAAGGGAAAATTGGGTAGACTAGATACATCTACTAAGGATTCTATAGATGTATCTATATCTGGTTATTTCAACAAATAACCAATTCATTGGTTAATTCTGCCAACATTTCGATGAATAACATTGAATTATCATATCCAAAATAAATCCTATTTTTTTCTTGAGATAGAAAAAAGGGTTTCGTAGATCTGTGTTAGGAAGGATAATGTAAGTATAAGTACAACCATTTTTTTAGAAACGAGAATACTGTATCTAAAAATAAAAAAGATCCCTTTTTTTATTAAATTATAATTATAAAATAAGGATTGGATTATATTTGGTCTGACTATCCAAATAGTTGCCCATTTTAGGGTCATGGGCAATCGAATAATTTGAAACTATTCATTTCATATTTTTAGTTATCGGTGAGCATTACAAGACAAATCAGTGGGATTTTCACAGGGGTATCCTTTCCCCCCCCTTTTTTTTTTAGTTGTAGTTACCCCGACTTTTGCGCTTTTTTATTTATAATCAGATGCAAGCTTGGGCATCTTTCCCAACGGAATCAATAGAATTAAAATTAATGGTCTCTTTCTCGATGAGAAAGTTTGCATTTGCATTCCATAACTTTTGGACTTGTGCGGCTCTAAGGTCATATTACCAATATAGCCGAATAAAATTTGATTTTAAATGTTTATATTATCAACTATTGTTGAAAGTGAAAAATTTCCACTTTGCACTATCCTGATTAGTTCCATTATCATTAATAATATTAATTATTAATAATAATTATTTTTTTTTTATAGAGGGATTCATATGGATATAGTCGATATCGCTTGGGCTGCTCTAATGGTAGTTTTTACGTTTTCTATTTCACTCGTAGTATGGGGTAGAAGTGGACTTTAATAAGACTAATAGTCTACTTCTAATTTTACTAATTGAATTGAGAACAATTATTGAGATGAAAATTTTTTATGTTCATTAATGATCTATTAATATTGAATGATCAATGATATTATCAAAATCAAATATTTATGAAATAAAATCGGATATGCATAAAGGAATGCATCCTTTACCCTCGTATTTTCGTATTAAAAAAATACGAAAATACTGGATATTTATACATATACGAAGTACTATATGTACTTTTATTTATGCTACTTTTACGTTTTCATCGAATGATTGCAAATAATACGAGTCTGTTCTCGGAACAACAGCATATGGAGCAGTGCTGCTCTCTCTCAACCATACATCCCTTTTCCATAGAAAGTATTTTATTTTTCCTGTACAGCAAAATACTTTTGCAAAGTAGGTCTGTTCAGAACTAGACCTATGTTCTGTCTACATAAAATTCCTTTTTCCAAGGGCATATAATAAAATAATAAAAAGATTGTGATTAGCCTTGTTTTTACCAGGTCCTTATCCCATATTCAAGGACCCCATGGTCCAAGGGCTATTAGATCTAATAATCTAAGATCTGTGTAGAAGAAGTAGTACAAAATAAAAGTGAAAGGAAGGTTTTTCTTTTACTTCGTACTACTTCTTTTCCAAATCAATTTCTACTCCTTAATACGACCTTTATTCCCTTTTTTTTACTGATGATCTATAACTAGAATTGATTTAGTTATCAGTAATCACTGACTTGATGATACAAGTCAATTACTTTGACTCACCGTTTTGACGTAAATGATAACTAAAAAAGCAGTAGGGACCGAAATGAACAATGCAACAGCAATAAATGCGAGGATATTTACTTCCATGATTTATTTTACCTTCGTTTTACAATAACTCGAGATTTGATCTCATAGAGTAGAGATTAGTCTACTTTTTACCAAAACCCAAAAAGAGGAATCAGAATCCCTAGAGTATTACTTCGTATTTTTTATTCAATAAAAATTAAATAGTATAACATACTATGTTCTCTTATTCATACCGAATCTAGTAATTCGATTCCTAATTAATCCCACCGGAACTATTCATATAGTTCCATAAGTTTTACTTATACAAGTAAATTTTATCGCTAAGTATTGGATATGCAAATATATAAAGATTTTTGTTTGATCAAATCTTTGTCTCGATCAAATATTGCGAAGTTGATATTTGATCTGAATTGCCCCGGGGCAGAGAAATATTATAAATACTTCTCTGATGAAGTATATAGCTTCATCACTAGGAATTCCCTGGTAGTACGTCCTAATAGGGATATACTGTTAGTAATCGATCTTACCACATTTCTTTCACTTTATTTACCCTAACAAGGCGACACCCGGATTTGAACTGGGGATGGGGGATTTGCAGTCCCCTGCCTTACCACTTGGCTATGTCGCCATCCCCAGATCAATTAGATCTTGATTTGGGGAATTTTGAGTCCCCTGCTTTATCACTCGATTATTTCGTAGGGGGATTTGAAGTCCCCCTTTCAAAAAGGTAAGGTATTGGAAAATAAGGGATTTAAAGTCCCTTATTAAGGTAAGGGATTTGCAGTCCCCTTTAAGGTAAGGGATTTAAAGTCCCCTTTAAAACAGATTTAATAAGGGATTTAAAGTCCCTATTTGGACTTATAGGGAAAGAAGGTAAAATGCTTAGTTTTCGGATGTATAACTGAGCATCATACAACTTGTTTGTTTTAAGATGCCAAACATAATGCGTAGAAAGATCCAATTTTCATTTCATGTTTCACTTCTCATTATAGCATAGTGAATGCACATTTGTCAACCAAAAAGGAAATAATGGCAAAATTGTTCTTTTCCCTTCATTTAATCTTATCATTTAATGTGATAATGCATTGAAATTATACCATTCGACGATAAGTAATCCGCCCTGTTTTAACCTTTAATAAAGATTAAAAAAAGGACCTCTCCTTTTTATTATATATATATAATATAGATATATATTATTTGTATATGGGTAGAATTTTACGGGATATAATTAACAAAACTACATGGCAATTTTTGTCGTATTTATTCGTATAGATCAATAAGGAATAAATAACGAAATTTACTTTTTATAGGATTTATAGGAAACTTCCAATGCGATTAGATGAAAATAAGGGGATATTTACAATCCCCGAATTTGGTAAAATACAACTTGAAGGATTTTGTCGTTTTATCAACCAAGGCTTAATAGAAGAACTGAATAAGTGTTCAAAATTTTATAGCCCAAATAAAGAAATTGAATTTAGGCTTTATGGGAATGAATATAAATTAGTAGAACCTTTAATTAAAGAGAGAGATGCTGTATACCTATCTGTTACATATCACTGTAAATTATATGTACCAGCAAGATTGATTCAGAGAACTCGTGGAAAGATACAGAACCAAATTATATTTTTGGGAAATATTCCTTTAATAAATTCTAAAGGAACTTTTGTAGTCAATGGAAATTACAGAGTCGTGGTCAATCAAATATTAAGAAGTCCCGGTATTTATTACACTTGGGAACGAAAAACGTTAGGAAACATTATCTATCTCGGCACTATAATTTCAGATTTGGGAGGAAGATCAAAATTAGAGATCAATATAAGCAAACAAAGGATATGGATTCATGTAAGTAGAAAGAAAAAAATATCTGTTGTACTTCTATTGTTGGCTATGGGCCTAAATCTCAAAGAGATTCTAAACGATACTCGCTATACGAATTTCAAAGCATTTATCCTTTCCGAGAATGGAACGAAGGAGTACAAGGAATGTTGCGAATGGACGAATTTTGGGAAGGAAGATGCCATTTTGGCACTTTATAAGGAACTCTACATAAGTGACGATGACCCTAAAAAATACACTTTGGAATTTTCCGATTCTATATGTGAAAATTTGCAAATAAGCTTTTTCCGAACTAAATGTTTATTAGGAAAGATTGGTCGACGAAATCCGAACAAAAAACTGAATCTTGATATACCCGAGAACGAAATTTTTTCATTACCACACGATGTATTGGCTGCTGTGGATTACCCTATTAGAGTGCAATTTGGAACGGGTACACTCGATGATATAGATCACCTACAAAATCGATATATTCGTTCTGTAGCAGATTTATTACAAGAGCAATTAAGATTAGCTCTATATCGTTTGAAAGAAGGAATTTCAAAAACTAAATTTAAATTATATAAAAAAAAAGATCCTAAAAAAAGTTTAGTAACTCCTAAAAAATTGGCAACTTTACTCCCATTAACAGACACTTTTCAAGATTTTTTTGGTTTACATCCCTTATCACAATTTTTGGATCAAACTAATCCATTAGCAGAAATAGTTCATAGCCGAAAAGTTAGCTCTTTAGGCCCTGGAGGATTGACAAGTCGAACTGCTACTTTTCGTACAAGGGATATTCATCCTAGTCATTATGGACGTATTTGTCCTATTACGACGTCCGAAGGAATAAATGTTGGACTTATTGCATCCTTATCTATTTATGCAACGCTTAGTCATTGCGGCTCTTTACAAAGTCCATTTCATAGGATATCTGAGAGATCGAAGGAAGAACATATGGTTTATCTATTATCGGGAGAAGATGAATATTATCGGATAGCTACAGGAAATTATCTGGCATTAAATCAAGGGGTTCCAGAGGAACAATTTACTCCAGCTCGATTTCGACAAGAATTTCTAGTTTTTGCATGGGACCAAATCCATTTCAGAAGTATTTTTCCTTCCCAATATTTTTCCGTTGGAGTTTGCCTTATTCCTTTTCTCGAACATAATGATGCGAATCGTGCTTTAATGGGTTCTAATATGCAGCGTCAAGCAGTTCCACTTGTTCAACCTGAGAAGTGCATTGTTGGAACAGGGTTAGAGGGTCAAGTAGCTCTAGATTCAGGAAGTGTAGCTATAGCTAAGGAAGGGGGAAGAATTCAGTATATTGATGCTGGAAATATAACTATCACTTCATCCGTTGTTCAAGACACTATAGGAACAGAATTGATTGTATATCAACGTTCTAATAGTAATACTTGTATACATCAAAAACCCCGAGTTCGTCAAGGGGAATATGTAAAGAGGGGACAAATTATAGCAGACAGTGCGGCTACAGTAGGGGGAGAACTTTCTTTAGGAAAAAACATCCTAGTGGCTTATATGCCATGGGAAGGATACAATTTTGAAGACGCAATACTTATTAGTGAACGTCTGGTATATGAAGATATTTTTACTTCTTTCCAGATCGTAAGATACGAAATTGGAGCTTATTGGACGAACCAAGGCCCCGAGGTAATCACTAGAGAAATACCCCATTTAGATGCTCACTTACTCCGTCATTTGGACGAAAACGGCCTTGTAATGATAGGATCTTGGATAGAAACAGGTGATGTTTTAGTGGGCAAATTAACACTTGAAGCAGAAGAAGACTCACTATTAAATACTCCAGAAGGAAGATTATTACAAGCTTTATTTGATATTAAGGCACCACCTACTGGAAAAGAAAATTGTTTTAGAGTCCCTAAAGGTGTGAGAGGCCGAGTTATCGATGTGAGATGTATAGAGGAAGAAGATTATTCTGGCGATATTGTGGAAAAAGTCCATGTATATATTTCACAAAAACGTAAAATACAAGTGGGTGATAAAGTAGCTGGAAGGCATGGTAATAAAGGTATTATTTCAAGAGTTTTGCCCATACAAGATATGCCTTATTTACAGAATGGAACACCAGTGGATATGGTATTAAATCCATTAGGGGTACCTTCACGAATGAATGTAGGACAGATCTTTGAATGTTTGCTCGGTTTAGCAGGAGAACTAATGAACAAACATTATAGAATAGCACCTTTTGACGAAAGATACGAGCGAGAAGCTTCTAGAAAACTAGTGTTTTCTGAGCTTTATAAAGCTAGCGAGCAAACAGCTAATCCATGGGTATTTGAACCTGATCATCCTGGAAAACATAGATTAATTGATGGAAGAACAGGAGAAATTTTTGAACAACCTGTTACAATAGGAATAGCTTATATATCGAAATTGTGTCATCAAGTTGCTGACAAAATTCATGCACGTTCCAGTGGACCTTATACAATGGTTACACAGCAACCTCTGAAAGGAAAATCCAAACGAGGAGGGCAACGAGTAGGAGAAATGGAAGTTTGGGCTCTAGAAGGTTTTGGTGTTGCTTATATTTTACACGAGATGCTTACTTTGAAATCTGACCATATTGATGCTCGTGAAAAAGTATTTGGTGCCATTCTCACTGGAGAGCCAATGCCTAAATCTAGCACTCCTACAGAATCTTTCCGATTGCTCAGTCGAGAACTACGATCTTTAGCTCTAGAATTGAATCATACTATTCTATCTGAGAAAGACTTTCAGATAGATAGGAAGGAAGTTTGATCAAAATCAATCAAAATTTTTTTTATGAGTGAACAGGATAAACATCAACAACTTCGAATTGGATTAGTTTCTCCCGAGCAGATTCTTGCTTGGTCTGAAAGAATTTTACCTAATGGAGAAAGAGTTGGAGAAGTGACTACAGACTATACTTTAGATTATAAAACTTATGAACCCGAAAGAGATGGGTTATTTTGTGAAAAAATCTTTGGGCCTAAGAAAAGGGGAGTTTGTGCTTGTGGAAAATCTCGAGTCATCAATAATGAAAAGGAAGACCACAAATCCAATTTTTGTGCCCAATGTGGAGTTGAACTTGTTGTGGATTCTCGAATTCGAAGATATCGAATGGGATACATTAAACTGGCATCCCCCGTTGTTCATATTTGGTATTTCAAACGGCGTCCCAGTTATATCGCGGATCTATTAGATAAAACCCGTAAAGAATTAGAAGACCTAGTATACTGCGATGTGTGACTTGATCACAAGCTCCTATTAATACAGATCCGTTAAAACTGTCATCCTATTAAATCTAATTGGGATGCCCTTAGCTCTGACACGTCCCTCGGGAAGAGTAGCATGAAGCTCAGAGATGTTGATAAAGAGGCATGAATCTAGGGTTAATATCTTGTATATTAAATTGCTAATTGGACTTCGTAAAAACACTTCTTTTCTTATAAGAATGGTTCATTTTGTTTCAGATTATCCTTTATTTCTTCGAGACCAAAAAGAATATATGGTTATAGGAGTCTATTCATCGCACATATGCTTCAAAAAGTATTGTAACCATCGAAGTAAAGCAGAAACCTACAGGATCAAATAGAACGAGATACAGACAAGTAAATCCCTTATGAGTTTCAAATGAATTGAAGGTCTTTAGCAAAGAAATGTATCGTTCAAAAGGGAGGAGACTGCTCAATAATTCCGTATTTATGTTGTAATACGAATCGTAAACGAATATTTGAATGAACTTGTAACTTGAGCAAAGAGTAACTATTTTATTTAAGAGCAAAAAACATTATTATGCATAATAATAATTATGCATAATAATACAAAATTACTTTACGTTTTGTTATAGTTATATAGTTACTTGAGCCGGATGAGAGAAAACTTTCATGTCCGATTCTGAGGGGGGGAAATCCTAGAATAACCTATCCAAATGTTTGTATTACTAGGCCCATAGCTAATAAGCCAACTTTATTGCGATTTCAGGCTTCACTTAAATCTAAGTATCAATCCTGGCCAGAGATTACTGCTTATTATCTCTCTTGGGATTTTGATTTTGGGCTATTTCAAGAGAGAGAAATAGCCACTGGGGGAAAAGCTATCAGAGACCAACTAGCTGGTCTGGATTTACAAATTATTCTAGATCGTTCATATGTGGAATGGAAGAGATTGGACGAGATAATATCTATATTTTTTACGGGGACTGAGGATGTAGAACAGTATGTAGAAGAGGAGGAGGGATTGATGTATGATAAATTTAAAGAGCAAGAACTTCAAAAACTTCGAAGAAGAAAAGATCTATTGGTTAGACGCATGAGATTAGCGCAATATTTTGTTCAAGCACATATAGAACCACAATGGATGGTTTTATGCCTATTACCAGTTCTTCCTCCCGATCTGAGGCCAATGTTTCAATTAGATGAAGTTGGACTGATTAGTTCAGATCTCAATGAACTTTATCAAACAGTTATCCGTCGAAATAATCTTCTTAACCACTTCATAGATAATAGTGTATCTGTAATGGCGGATTTCTTGATTGATCAAAAGAAATTAATCCAAGAAGCCGTAGATGCACTTCTTGATAACGGCATCGGCGGACAACCAGTGAGAGATAGTCATGATAGGCCTTATAAATCGTTCTCAGATTTCATCCAAGGCAAAGAAGGAAGATTTCGTGAAAATTTACTTGGTAAACGAGTTGATTATTCAGGTCGTTCTGTTATTGTGGTAGGTCCCCTTCTCTCATTGTATCAATGTGGATTACCCCGAGAAATCGCAATAGAACTTTTTCAAGCATTTTTAATTCGTGATCTAATTGAACGACAGATTGCTCCCAATCTAAGAGCTGCTAAAATTATAATTCGAGATAGGGGACCCATTATATGGAACGTACTTAAACAAATTATGCAAAGACATCCCATATTGTTAAATCGAGCGCCTACTTTACACAGATTAGGAATACAAGCATTTATACCTATTTTAATAGAAGAACTTGCCATTCATTTACATCCATTGGTTTGTGCAGGATTTAATGCGGATTTTGACGGAGATCAGATGGCTGTCCACGTACCTCTATCGATGGAAGCTCAAGTAGAAGCTCGTTTACTTATGTTTTCTCATCTTAATCTTATCTCTCCAACTATAGGAGATCCTATTTGCGTACCGACTCAAGATATGCTTCTTGGACTTTATAGATCAACCCTTCAAAAAAATCAAGGTATTTATGAAAATAGGTATCACCCAAATAACTCAAAAAATAAGATCGTTTCACCTTCGTTTTCTAGCTATGATGATGCGCTCAGAGCTTATCAACAAAAACGAATTGATTTAGACAGTCCTTTATGGCTCCGTTGGGGGAGAGATATAGATATATCTATTATTAATTCAGTAAACCGAGAAGTCCCTATCGAAGTTCAATATGAATCTTTGGGTACCTTCCACGAAATCTATGAACATTTTAGAATAAGAAAAGGTAAAATGGGAGAAATACTGAATAAATATATTCGAACAACCGTCGGTCGTTCTCGTTTTAATCGAGAAATAGAAGAAGCTATAAAAGGCGTGTGGGTTTATGATATCCAACAAGAAATGTCACTATTCAGAATCTAATGTTATTAGTCTTATGATCCTTTCATTCATGTAGAGATACAGATCAAGGAAGCCGTACGGCTTGAACCCATTGTTGAATACTGTTCCCAAAAATAAAAAAAAAAATGGGAGATTTTTATTATGGCAGAACCTAATTGTTTCGAAGTGCCCTTTGAAGTGCCCTTTTATAATAAAGTTATGAATAAAACTGCTATGAAGCAGCTTATTAGCAAATTCGTAAATCAATTTGGAATGGCATATACATCACATATATTAGATCAACTCAAAACTTCAGGTTTCCAGCAAGCGACTGATGCAGCTATTTCATTAGGAATTGATGATCTTTTAACAACGCCATCTAAAGTATGGCTTATCCAAGATGCGCAGCAACAGGGTTTTGCTTCGGAAAAACATCATGATTATGGGAATGTACATGCAGTGGAAAAATTACGTCAATTGATCGAGATATGGCATGCTACCAGTGAATATTTGAGACGAGAAATGAATCCAAATTTTAGGATGACTGATCCTTTTAATCCAGTACATATGATGTCCTTTTCGGGAGCTAGAGGAAGTACATCTCAGGTTCACCAATTAGTAGGTATGAGAGGCTTAATGTCAGATCCTCACGGAAAAATCGTTGATTTACCGATTCAAGGAAATTTCCGTGAAGGACTCTCCTTAACTGAATATATTATTTCCTGTTATGGTGCTCGTAAAGGAGTTGTGGATACTTCTATACGAACAGCAGATGCTGGATACCTCACACGTAGACTTGTTGAAGTAGTACAACACATCGTTGTGCGTAAAGCAGATTGTGGCACTATCCAAGGTCTTTTTGTAAGTCTCATTCAAGATCGAGAAATAATCAAAAATAAAATTGTTCTACAAACACTAATTGGTCGTGTGTTAGCAGACGATATATATATAAATGGGAGATGTATTGCCATGCGTAATCAAGATATTGGGATTGAACTTGCCAATCAATTACAAAACCTCCAAACACAACCAATATATATACGAACCCCTTTTACTTGCAAAAGTATATCGTGGATTTGTCAATTGTGTTATGGTCGGAGTACAACTCATATTAACTTAATCGAATTAGGAGAAGCAGTCGGTATTATTGCAGGCCAATCAATTGGAGAACCAGGAACTCAACTAACATTAAGGACTTTTCATACTGGTGGGGTATTTACAGGTGATATTGCAGAACATATACGAGCCCCTTTTACTGGAAAAATTGAATTCAATGAAAATTTGGTTTATCCTACACGTACACGTCATGGGCATCCTGCTTATATATGTCATAATAGTTTATGCGTGACTATTGATAGTAAAGATAAAGTACAAAACTTAACCATTCCACCAGAAAGTTTGCTCTTCATTCAGAATCATCAACTCGTGGAATCAGAACAAGTTATTGCCGAAGTTCGTGCTAAAACATCTCCCTTCAAAGAGAAAGTGGAGAAACATATATATTCTGACCTAACAGGAGAAATGCACCGGAGTATCCCTATGTCCAATTTTATATTTAAGACAACTCATTTATGGGTATTATCGGGAAGTATGTACAAATCTGTTGTAGTACCTTTTTATACATTTCTTAAAGATCAAGATCAAGTGGATATTAATAGGGAAAATAAAGCAAGTTCCAAATTTATGTTTCATAACAAATTAGACTATAATAATCTTTTTTATTCCAATGATAAAAGTCAGTTACTTAGTAAGGGAACTATTCGTTCATTACCTAATGAGAATAAAAAAGGTGAATCTTTTATGGTTCTTTCCCCTTTCGATTTTTTGCAAATCGTTCTAGTTAACGATTCAAAAGGTTTAAATACAGTAAAAAAATTAATTAGGAAGGATCCAATTATACAAATAATTGAATTGTCAGGTCTATTGGGTCATTTACATAGTATTGCTAATCATTTCCCATACTCCCATTTCATAACTTATAATACATTCTTACTAAATAACCGTTCAATTTCTGGCAATTACTCAAATATTCTGCAAGTAGCTAAATGCTATTTTATGGATGAAAAGGCGGGAATTTATAAATTGGATTCATGCAGGAATATTATTTCCAATTTAGTCAAATTTAATTTGTACTCCTCCTTATCCTATTTTTGTAAAAAAAAAATTTCAGTAGTTAGTCCTGGACAATTTCTTTGTGAAAGTGTATGGATATCCGAAGATGAACCACTCCACGCATCTGGTCAAATTATAGCCGTTCATGAGGAGTCTTTAGTCATTAGATTAGCTAAACCCTACTTGGGTACTCGAGGAGCAACTCTTCATGGTGATTATGGAAAAATTATTTACGAAGGAAATACATTGATAACTCTGTTATACGAAAGATTAAAATCCGATGATATAATTCAAGGTCTTCCTAAAGTTGAACAATTGTCAGAAGCCCGTTCGACTACTTCAATATCGAAAAATCGCAAAAAAAGTTTTAAAAAATTGAACAAGAACCTGGCAAGATCTCTTGGAAACTTTTGGGGGTCATTCATCAGTGTTAGGATAACTATGGAGCATAGTCAGATTCAGTTGGTCAATAAAATTCAAAGGGTTTATCGATCCCAGGGAGTACAAATTTCTGATAAACATATAGAAATTATTGTACGCCAAATGACATCAAAAGTTTTAATTGTAGATGTGGACAATTCGGAAAATGGAAATTTGGAAAATGGATTGGGTAATGTTTTTTTACCTGGGGAACTAGTTGGATTATCACAAGCGCAAAGAATGGATCGTGCTCTAGAAAAGGCAATCAATTATCGAACAATTTTATTGGGAATAACAAAGGCATCTCTGAATACTAAAAGTTTTCTGTCAGAAGCGAGTTTTCAGGAAACTGCTCGGGTCCTAGCTAAATCTGCTCTTCGAGGTCGTATTGATTGGTTGAAAGGCTTGAAGGAAAATGTTATTCTGGGGGATATTATACCTGTCGGTACTGGATTCAACCGTTTGGGAAAACGGAACAAAATGGATCCGGGAACGGAGAATAAAAATCTATTTAGCAACAAAGTGAAAGAGATTTTATCTCATCATCAATATAAAGAAGTCTCTGTTTTGTCCGTTAAGCAAAAAAAAAAAAAAGTTATAAAAAAATTAGTAAAAAAATTAGTAAAAAAGAAAAAATTGAAACGACCAGTAAAAAAGAGGTAAATAACTTTTAGAAATAGAGGAATTTATTATTATATTAATTTTTATTGTTAGATTCATTTTCAGTTCTAGAATAAAGATAGAAAATGAAATGGATATTTTCTATCCCGTACGATACGGGGCAAGCAATCTTTTTTAATCCATTCCATCGGAATGTAGATATTACAGTTAATAGTAAAAAGAAAGAATAAAAACAAAATGACGAAAATAAAAAATTGGAACATCAATTTGAAGGAAATGATAGGAGTAGGAGTTCATCTGGGTCATCAGACTAGAAAATGTAATCCTAAAATGGCACCTTACATTTTTAAAGATCGTAAAGATATGCATATTATAAATCTGACTAAAACTGCTCGTTTTTTATCAGAAGCCTGTGACTTTGTTTTTGATGGAGCAAGGAGAGGAAAACAATTTATGATAGTTGGCACAAAAAATCCAGGAGCTGATGCTACTAAATTAGCTGCTTTAGCAGCTCGATGTCATTATGTCAATAAAAAATGGCTAGGGGGCATGTTAACTAATTGGTTCACTACAAAAGCAAGACTTGAAAAATTAAAAAATTTGATGAAAAAAAAAAATACGGGAGGATTCGATCGATTTACAAAGAAAGAAGCAGCAATATTAAAGAGAGAATTGAACAAATTGCAGGAATATCTAGGTGGGATTAAATACATGACAAAATTGCCCGATATTGTAATAATTCTCGATCAAAAAGGAGAATCGACCGCCATTCGGGAATGTATAACTTTGGGCATTCCAACAATTTGCTTAGTTGATACAGATTGTGACCCAGATCTCGTGGATATCCCAATTCCAACCAATGATGATGGTAGAGGACCCATCCGATTGATCCTAAAAAAATTAACTTCAGCAATTCGCGCGGGTAGAGAGGTTATATAAAAGGTTAATTTTTAATTAAAAACGGTAAGCTAGATACTGAGTTGGCTACTATTCCAAAATATTAGAGAATAGATTAGAATAATCTATTCTTATTAAAATCAAGAAATTTCCTTAATCAAATAACCATTCCATTATTCTATTTCATAGCCGATGATAGTGAAATAATTTAGGAATCGGTCATTGAACCAAAATCATTTCTTTTTGAAATTAAAAAATTTTTGTAAAGAGAACTATGGATATTATACAATTTTCTATTAATACGCTAAATCATTTTGACGAGATATCCATTGTGGAGGTAGGTCAACATTTTTATTGGCAAATAGGGGGGTTTCAAGTTCATGCACAGGTACTTATAACTTCCTGGATTGTAATTGCTATCTTATTAAGTTCAGCTACTATAGCTGTTCGAGATCCACAAATCGTTCCGACCGGAGCTCAAAATTTTGTTGAATATGTTCTCGAATTTATTCGGGACTTGGCTAGAACTCAGATTGGCGAAGAAGAATATGGTCCCTGGGTTTCCTTTATAGGAACTATGTTCCTATTTATCTTTGTTTCTAACTGGTCGGGTGCTCTTCTCCCTTGGGGAATTCTTAAATTGCCGCATGGGGAGTTAGCCGCACCTACAAATGATATTAATACTACGGTGGCTCTAGCTTTGCTCACATCAGTAGCCTATTTTTATGCAGGTCTTACAAAGAAGGGTTTAGGCTATTTTGGGAGATATATTCAACCAACCCCAATACTTTTACCAATTAATATATTAGAAGATTTTACAAAACCTCTATCACTTAGTTTTCGACTTTTTGGGAATATATTAGCTGACGAATTGGTAGTTGCCGTTCCTGTTTCTTTGGTACCTTTAGTGGTTCCTATACCTGTAATGTTTCTAGGATTATTTACAAGTGGTATTCAAGCTTTAATCTTTGCAACTCTGGCTGCAGCTTATATAGGTGAATCCATGGAGAATCATCATTAATTCTAATTAGATTGGACTTAATCTTTTCTAATCTTCGAACTTATAAATTATTTTATATTTTATGTAATAATGGGATGTAGAATGTTCTTTCCATTTTTATTATTATATACCCAAGGATTCAAATCCCTTAATGTATAAGGTATTAGTATAAAGATTTAGGATCAGTAAACTACTAGCGGATTAATAGAAAATTACTAGATAGAATAAATAATATTTGTAGATTCATATCTATAAATAAAATGGAACAAGTTCACGGAGCTTGTTGATATGTACTCCGATATGGAACAATAAATTGACCCCGAAGGGATACATATATCTTATATCTTATGTATATAGTTTGTAGTATATGATACTATGTATATGCATATATTATCTAAATATGTTAATATATCTATAGAATTTTTCTATAAAAATAAGTTCTTACGCAGGATTTTTTATTCCCTAACTAAAAAAATAATAAAAATAGGCTTCTGTTTCATAAAAAAAAAGAATAAATAAGGGTATTTTAATTTTTTTTAATATCGTTATTTAAATTCTTCTCTAGTTGAACCTGAACGAACAATCAAATCAATAGATCTATCGTATTATCCACCATTTATAAACCTTAGTAAGAGGAGATTACTATGAATCCCTTGATTTCTGCTGCTTCTGTTATTGCTGCTGGATTATCCGTAGGCCTCGCTTCTATTGGACCTGGCATTGGTCAAGGCACTGCTGCGGGACAAGCTGTTGAAGGTATTGCGAGACAACCAGAAGCGGAGGGTAAAATACGGGGTACCTTACTGTTAAGTTTAGCTTTTATGGAAGCTTTAACTATTTATGGATTAGTTGTAGCGTTAGCACTTTTATTTGCTAATCCATTCGTTTGATCTTGTAAAAAAAAATCTGTACCCGTCGGGATTCTAAGTACCCTCCTCTAGTCATTTCCTAGTTCAGCCAATAGGGGAGGGCTGGTTCAAATAATGTTTTATAATTGTATCCTTATTCACAGTTATATGGGACCTGGGACTAACTAAGTACTTAAAATTTCCTTATCCAAAACTGGAATAATAGAGTCGAGTCATAGAAAAAACTATGTAAAAGTTAAATATCGTTATCTATGAGGGGAGAGCGTATGAAAAATGTAACTGATTCTTTCATTTCCCTAGTTTATTGGCCCTCCGTTGGGGGTTTCGGGTTAAATACCAATATTTTAGAAACAAATATAATAAATCTAAGTGTGGTACTTGGTGTACTGATCTATTTCGGAAAGGGAGTGTGTGCGAGTTGTATATTTGAATAATATAGTTGGGTCCAACCAGCTGCACTTTGTAGATAGAAAAGTGCATGATCTCAACGAATTACTTCTAAACGATAAATCATGGAAGAACTATAGCATTTCGTAATTGGTTGGAAAATATATAAACCAATAAGGGAGAATCTTTAGAATGGTTAAAGCTAAACTGCTTGAAGTCCAAGCACAACAGGGTATTCTTTCCACCGCTGTGTCAATATGAGATGGGTTCAAAGACACAGTTGGAGATTGATCCGATATATAACATTCATATCAATGGAATGATTCGATCTATCTACTGAAAAATAGTTCTAATCTCCCATCCAAATTTTTTGGTTTCAGTGCGGAACTGACGACCTACACAGAAGGGAATTTATTCAAGAAAAGATAAAGAGGAAATACGAATGAAAAGGAAAAAAGAAAATAACAACAACTTTTTTGATAATAAAAAATGCCTTTCGGCAAAAGAGCCCTTCGGAGATTTCGGTCTTTGATAGATTGATCTTATTATTAGATATTAGATAATATGAACGGAAAGGGCAAGCTTGGTGGAAACAATAAAAGGGGATTGTTCCCAAAAAAGCCGAGCAGGAGAGCCGAATGAATCGAAAGGTTCGTGTTCGGTTTGGGAAGAGATTATCTATTCATAAGTTGAATAAATTTATAATCTACTTTCATTAAATAATCTATTAGATAACCGTAAACAGAAAATATTGAGTACTATTCAGAATTCCGAAGAACTATGTAAAGGAGCTGCTGATCAGCTCGAGCAAGCCCGGGCTCGCTTACGAGAAGTAGAAATGAGAGCGCGCGAAATTCGAGTAAATGGGTACTCTCAAATAGAGCAAGAAAAAGAGGATCTCATTAATGTTGCTTCTGCTAATTTGGAACAATTAGAGAATTTCAAGAATGAGACTGTTCACTTTGAACAACAAAGAGCAATTGAACAGGTCCGACAGCAAATTTCTCGCCAAGCTGTACAAAGAGCTCTAGGAACTCTGAATAGTTGTTTGAATAGCGAGTTACATTTACGTACGATCGATCATAATATCGGCCTGCTTAGAGCCATGAAAAACATAACTGATTAGCTTTAATATATACTAAATCATTTTCTTAAAAAAAAAATACAAATATATATATAGTATGGGTCTTATTTTTAAAAAGAGAATTATTTAGTATTAATGGTAACTATTCGACCCGATGAAATTAGTAGTATGATACGTAAACAGATTGAACAATATAATAACGAGGTCAAAGTTGTTAATATTGGCACTGTACTTCAAGTAGGAGATGGCATTGCTCGTATTCATGGTCTTGATAAAGTAATGGCAGGGGAATTAGTAGAATTTTTAGATGGTACAGTAGGCATTGCGCTAAATCTAGAATCAAATAATGTTGGAGCTGTATTAATGGGTGATGGCTTAATGATCCAAGAGGGCAGTTCCGTGAGAGCAACAGGAAAAATTGCTCAGATACCAGTAAGTGATGCTTATTTGGGTCGTGTTGTAAACGCTCTAGCTCGACCTATTGATGGTAAGGGTAAAATTCCAGCTTCCGAATTTCGATTGATCGAATCTCCCGCTCCAGGTATTATTTCAAGACGTTCTGTATATGAACCTCTTCAAACGGGTCTTATTGCTATTGATTCGATGATCCCTATAGGACGCGGTCAACGAGAATTAATTATTGGGGACAGACAGACCGGTAAGACGGCAGTAGCTACAGATACAATTATCAATCAAAAAGATCAGAATGTAATATGTGTTTATGTCGCTATTGGTCAAAAAGCCTCTTCCGTAGCTCAGGTAGTTAATACTTTTCAAAAAAGCGGCGCAATGGATTATACCATTGTGGTATCGGAAACTGCGGATTCTCCCGCTACATTACAATATCTTGCTCCTTATACAGGAGCAGCTTTAGCCGAATATTTCATGTATAAAGAACAACATACATCAATAATTTATGATGATCTCTCCAAACAAGCACAAGCTTATCGACAAATGTCTCTTCTATTAAGAAGACCACCGGGCCGGGAAGCTTATCCAGGAGATATTTTCTATTTGCATTCCCGTCTATTGGAAAGAGCAGCTAAATTAAATTCTCAGTTAGGTGGGGGTAGCTTAACTGCTTTACCAATTGTTGAGACTCAAGCTGGAGATGTTTCAGCTTATATTCCCACTAACGTAATTTCCATTACCGACGGACAAATTTTCTTATCAGCCGATCTATTCAATGCAGGAATTCAACCTGCCATTAATGTGGGTCTTTCCGTATCTAGAGTAGGATCCGCGGCTCAGATGAAAGCTATGAAACAAGTAGCTGGAAAATTAAAACTAGAGTTAGCTCAACTTGCAGAGTTAGAAGCCTTTGCACAATTCGCTTCTGACCTTGATAAAGGCACTCAAGATCAATTGGCAAGAGGTCAACGATTACGCGAGTTGCTCAAACAATCTCAATCAGATCCTTTGACAGTGGAAGAACAAATAGCTATGATTTATACTGGAACGAACGGATATCTAGATGTATTAGAAATTGTACAGGTGAAAAAATTTATCCTTAATTTGCGCAAATATTTATTAAAAGATAAACCCCAGTTTGGAGAACTTATACGTTCTACTGGGACATTCACGGAACAAGCAGAAACTCTTTTAAAAGAAGCTATTCAAGAAAATACCGAACGTTTTCTACTTCGAGAACAAAAATAATACTTTCTTTATTTTTTTTTAATCGTTCGGAACAGGGTAGAAGATCCTATCCTAATTAATAAAGAAAATAACTTTGCTACATTTAAATATTAAATCTTGAACAATTGAATTAATATTATTACGATTACGTCCAATAGGATTTGAACCTATACCTAAGGTTTAGAAGACCTCTGTCCTATCCATTAGACGATGGACGCTATCTTTTTTTTTTTATTAATTTATTGAAATACTTTATCGCTTTATCGAAAAAAAAATTCGACTTTTTATCCATCCACGATTATGTTCGGGAAATAAAGAGAAAGAATAGTAGGGCATCCAAAATTAATTTCGAATGAAATGCTACCTACGACAAAATGCTTTGAATAAGCAATATGAGCGGGTAGCGGGAATCGAACCCGCATCGTTAGCTTGGAAGGCTAGGGGTTATAGTCGGCGTCGATTAACGCCTCTAATTCAGAAACGAACATGAAAATTTCATTCGGCTCCTCCATGGCAGAGAGAAAGGGGGGGGGTCAAGTCAAAAATAATTATTATTCTTTTTTTTCTTTTTTTATAATCTTTTATCATCCTAATCTGATCTATCCAGTTTCAATCTACAACATTTCATCCAGATTATAGCCTTGAACAGCTTGTATTATTAAAATAATACAATAAATAGAGGGCTCTATCTAAATCAATAGATAGAGGGCTCTATCTAAATAATGAATTAAAAAGTTATTGGAGAGGAAATAAAGAAATGATATCAGAAGGTCAAATTTTGATAGCCCTTTTTGCTGCTTTTATAACAAGCATTTTAGCTTTCAGATTAGGTAAAGCACTGTATTAATAATTTATTCAATTATTCCTGATATAGGGAAGATCATAGCCTGGCCAGATACTGGCCGGGCTAGAGAAATCGAAGAGTAATTTAGAACGGAATGAACAATACAATTGTATTTTCGTGGTCTTTAGCTTCAAAATTTTAGCTCTATTCATTCTATATCTCCCATCTCGGAGAGATGGCTGAGCGGACTAAAGCGGTGGATTGCTAATCCGTTGTACAGACTATCTGTACCGAGGGTTCGAATCCCTCTTTCTCCGTTCAGTCACTTCAAATGAATCCTAAAATTTTTTAACCTATAGACCTTTTTTATTCTTTACGCCCAGGATTTCGTCCTGGATCGTTCGATAGAAATCCGAAGATAAATAGAGAAACAAAAAATATAACTACTGTGTAAACGAACAGCTTAAGAGTAAGCATTATCTAATCTCCAGGATTCTTATTAGAGTTACAAAGGAATAGATCATCAATCTTTGCATCATATAATTGATACTTCAATACCAAGCAATATTACCATTTTAAATCTAAAATGGTAATATTTTGGTCTCCACATTATGTGTGGAGATCAAATTTAAAAATATGAATTTATTAAATATTTTTAAATTTACTCTTTGCTTGGGATTGAAGAGTTGAAATAGGGGCTCAACTCCTAGTTCAACTATCCTAAACAAGTTTAGGATCGTCAGAATCAATAAATTTATTCCCTACTCCCCTTTTTTTGCAATTAAATCTAACGGATATTTCCTCTATGTCATTTGCATCAATATCTAATAGCCCCAACTCTCCCTATGATGGGGGTTCGGAACTGACTAAGACGAATTAAAAAGGATTGAGCCTGGGAGGTAGGTATTTTGATCTGTTGGCAACCAGAATAGAATTGCTGCTTCACAAAATAAGCAGCAGAACAAGGAAAAATTAATTCTACAAAATGAAAATTTGGTTAATGACAGCGATCCAAGATCCATCAATATATGGAAATGGAATAAAAGTATGGATACAATATTTAAATGGTTTTGCATCAAGTTAATTGTTTCTTTTTTATAAAAAGAAATCGATACTTCTTGCTAAGATTATCGAAAACTTACGGCAGCTTGCCAAGCAAAGGCTAAGAGAAAAAAGAACAAAGGTATAATTGGCATTATATCTACAATTGGATCAGAAATAGCATAAGCCTCGGGCAATTTGGCTAAAAATGGATTATTCAAATGAAAAGCGGCATCGTCTAGACAAATATTGAGGTTGAGTATAACTGGCATTTTGATTCTCCGATCAATAAAAATGATGTAAAAGCTCAAAAGTATTTTGCCAATTAATCGAAATTATTTGGCAAGATTATACTTTGAGTTTTCGGGTTGGAAGGGATCATTTCTTCATAAATAATTTTATTACCATTCTGATAGAGAATGACCAATTAATAGATATTCTTGTTTCTTTTTCCGTTCCCCAACCGAATTACTTAAAATAAAGCTATTAATAAATAAACAATCGATATTCTATATAAGAAATCTAATAAGAATAATACAAGAATAATACAATTCAGATTAGAATGGAACCTTGTTTGAATATATAAAAAAGATATAGGATCTTATATGCATTCATCATATAAGAATGGGGCGTGGCCAAGCGGTAAGGCAACAGGTTTTGGTCCTGCTATTGCGAAGGTTCGAATCCTTTCGTCCCAGATGGGACAAATAGTAATAATTAAAATAAATTGCTGTCAATAGTTTCACTAGTCCGAATCAAACAAAAGTAGAAAATAAAATACTTGCATAGAAAATAAAGAAATAGTATAATAATTTTCAGTCTCGATTAGACTGGAGATGTCGAAAGATAAAGAAGTAACAGAGGGTATCCCACCCTTGAACTAATATCCACCAAATCAATTTAAATGAAATTTATGAGATCCGATTATCTCATGATTTCGTTCGCCAATAAGGGGATATGGCGGAATTGGTAGACGCTACGGACTTAATAGAATTGAGCCTTGGTATGGAAACTTACTAAGTGATAGCTTCCAAATACAGGGGAACCCTGGAATATTTTGAATGGGCAATCCTGATCCAAATCCGTATTATAGGAACAATAATTTTATTTTATAGAAAAGGGATAGGTGCAGAGACTCAACGGAAGATATTCTAACGACTTAATATCATTTGAATTTGAACCAATATTCTATCTACAGAGTGTAGTATGTTATTGAAAACTTTGAAAGTGTTCTGTATCATCGTTAAAACTTGTTTCAACGATTAGAACTTGAGTTGTTCTAGGCTTGCCTAGCTTAATGAATACTTAATTAAAGTAATTCAATTAATAAATAAATAGAATTTATTCCATTTTTTAATTATTGGACGAGGATAAAGATAGAGTCCAATTCTACATGTAAATGCCAACAACAACAATGCAAATTGCAGTAGTCGGAAAATCCGTTGGTTTTATAAACCGTGAGGGTTCAAGTCCCTCTATCCCCAGGTGTATTTCCGAATTAAAGAAAGATCAAATATTATTACTCTTGACAATTTTATAAGCAATCCAGAATATAGAGCTATATTCCCATTCCCATAAATTTAGAAAGGTTGATCGTAAGATCAACTCATACATTTTGTCAGATATAACATTTGTGTATGTATAATTGTATTATACATACAATTTAAATTTATAATAGAAATTGATAATGGTAACTTACCAATCCAAAAGTATAATTTAAAAAGGGAAATAAAAAAAAGGATTTTCTTTTGTCTTTTTAGTTGACCTGAGCTCAGGTTCTGCGCTAGGATGATAAACAGGGAAGAGTCGGGATAGCTCAGTTGGTAGAGCAGAGGACTGAAAATCCTCGTGTCACCAGTTCAAATCTGGTTCCTGGCATGCGGAACCGTATAGATTATATACTAGGTATAATCTAGTATCTATACCCTATTATTTACATTATTTAATAGATCATGTGTATAGATGAGTATAATTCATGCATGTAGATATATGTCTACGTGCATGTAGACATATACATATGCTGGGAAAAGCATTTACATTTTTTATTTTTAATGTGTCTTCTCTGTCCTAATCGAATATAAATATTATGTATGTACCATATAATAAAACTAAAGAACTGATATTAAACTTTAAACTGAAATTAGTATAAGTGAAATTAGTATAAGTTCTAATTGTAGCTTTCATTTTCGTACATGAAATAAATGTGCGTGGTATAGTTTAAAAATTCTTTGATGTGTAAATAAAATATTTTATACATCCTTCTTTCATTCAAGGATATAGGATAATAAAAATGAATAATAATTTGATTGCTGATTGCGGCCAGAGTCTGTGTTATCTTATTCCATAAGAAGACAGATAAACTCTAAAAAAGATAGATCTAAGTTTTTACTTTTATTCGATTCAATGAGAATCTTGTATCTCAATTCAATGAGAATCTTGTATCTCATAAAAATCAGGTGCAATATAATCTTTGCGTAAAGGCCAACCAATCCAACTTTCAGGCATCAATATACGTTTGAGACATGGATGACTCTCATAAAGGATTCCCAACATATCATAAGATTCCCGTTCCTGGAAATTAGCACCTTTCCAAATACGTAGAACAGAGGGGATTTTGGGATTGTCCCTGGGGACAAAAACTTTTATACACACCTCTTCGGGTTGATCTGTATTAACCTTTATTATCGTAAGATGATATACACTAGCTAATAATCCCCCTGGTGCTACATCATAGGCACACTGAGAACGGAGATAATTAAAACCATAAACATATAAGGCAACGGCTATAGAAGCCCAATCCTCAGATTTGATTTGTAGCGTCTCTGTGCCTTGGTAATCGAAACCTAAAGGTCTATGAGCTAACTTATGCTTGGCTAGCCAAACAGACAATCGACCCTTCATTTGATTACTATTTATTGTCAAAGTATCTGTATAAAGATTTGACATTTGCAAAAAAATTTTCAAGTGTATTTTTATTTCCTGCTCGTTACTTTCTACTTTTCTACTAACGATTATTCATTAGCCAATTAGATAGATAGAGTTCTCTATCTATCTATTTTCAAGTTTTTCAAAGAGTATCTCTGAAATGGATTCAGACGTTTTGGAGGGTATCTCTAAAGTCGATTTGAATGGAGATTCATAAGATTGATGAAAAAACTTGTCCCCTTCATTTTTAGGTCCAATATTAAACCTATGCTTTCTAGTGAAATACCTCTGTACTTGCTGAGACTCGGTCCTATCTTCAGATATTTCTTGAGCTATTTTTTCACGAAGTTTTATTATAGCATCTATAATAGCTTCTGGTTTAGGAGGGCAACCCGGCAAATAGATATCCACAGGAATTAACTTATCTACTCCGCGAACAGTACTATAAGAATCTGTACTAAACATTCCTCCTGTAATAGTACAAGCTCCCATAGCAATTACATATTTTGGTTCGGGCATTTGTTCATATAATCTCACTAAAGAAGGAGCCATTTTCATGGTCACAGTTCCAGCTGTTATAAGGAGGTCGGCTTGTCTAGGACTAGATCTTGGTACCAAACCGTAACGATCAAAGTCGAATCGTGAACCTATTAATGAAGCAAATTCGATGAAACAACAACTAGTACCATAAAGGAGCGGCCATAAACTAGAGAGTCTTGCCCAATTTGAGAGATCGTTTAGAGTAGTTGAAATCACTGAATTCGGAATTGATTGATCAAGTAGAAGTGACTCTACAGGATTTATGGCTGGCTTTATATAATTTTCTACTTCCCTTCTACCACCCCAAAATCTGGAAGTTAAGACCATTCCAATGCTCCTTTTCTCCATGCATAAACTAAACCAATAATTAAGATAAGCACGAAAATAAAAGCTTCTATAAATGTATATATACCCAAAATATCAAAACTCATAGCCCACGGATAGAGAAATACTGTTTCCACATCAAAAACAACGAAAACTAGAGCAAACATATAATAACGAATCCTAAATTGGATCCAGGTATCTCCCATTGGTTCTATACCTGATTCGTAACTAGTTGCTTTCTCCGGCCCTTTACTTATGGGAGCCAAAGCTATAGAAATTGAGAATGCTAGAATCGGAATAAGGATACATATTACTAAATATATCCAAAAAGTATAATATTCGGAAAATATATACATAAATAGACTCCTGTGAAATAGATAAAGAGTCTTATTTTTAATATTGTCAATTTAGACATCGTTCCTCTGTCCCCCGAACATCATGGATTCATATTCATTTATGTTTCGTTCGTGACTTATAACGATATAAGTAATAGTTAATATCGTTACTTTAATTTTTTTTTCCTCTTTCGTATCGATTCTTTATATACTTGAAGAATCATCGCCGAACGATAACAATGTTTCCTTTTTAGTAAAGGGTTCTAATAGAACCCTTGCAGTTCGGCAGACCCCACGTTGACACGAGTTGTAACGTGTCATCAACATGAGTTGATGTAAGGGAATTTAGAGCTCTTTTTTTTTAGATCTATGTTCTATCGAGATAGGGCAATTTTTTTCAGGGTCGTTATTTCGAATGATGCAGGATGCGTCAACAAGCTTTATCCATTTGTTCCATATTCAGATGGAGTGAGTCTATAATAAATATGCCATTTGCGCGGAACCTATTAATCTCTCGGAGGAAAAAAAGGCTTATGTATCCATAAGTTTAATTATGTCTTTTTGGGTATATCTCGTAAGGTTAAAGGACTATCAAATCCTATGTCTTATACTTACCTAGATGATGAGACAATTATAATAAATTTGAGGCTCTCGGATCTATCAACCAAAATACTTAATATTCAACAGTATTGGGAGAAAATGTTCAAGGGCGAATCAACCTAAGTTTTCAAAAATTTGAAATGAATAATAAAAAGATATTTATAAATGAAAATCACTGGGTCATAGAGACAATAAGAAATAGGCGGAATATAAGAGTTTCCGAACTCTATAGGGCTATACGGGCTCGAACCGTAGACCTTCTCGGTAGAACAGATCAAACTTCTTATTTTCAAAATGATTTGAACTGTTCCAAGAACCCAACATGCATTTTTATGGCATTGGGCTCTTTCATTAATTAGTGGATTGATCAGTTAGTCTGATCATTCTTTGTATTTCCATAAAAATAATAATATGGCTCCGTTTGCTTCAAACGCAAATTTTGTCTTGTCAGAAGCAATCCCAAAGTTATTCAAAAGGTTCCCTTGACGTAGGTCTGTCATGCTCAGACATAGCATTTACTCATATGACACTTTATACACCTCAAAGTGTCATAGAGCTAAAAGAATAATTATCCGTATTCTACTCATTACGCCTTACATTGAATGAACCCGAAATTTACCATATCAACTAGATTTATAGTTTTAATCAGAACTAACTTCATCTTTGTCATGCTATTGTTCTTCCGAGTAAGACTATTTAATAAATATTTTATGGATTGGACGAACAAATAAAATCTCCTGAAAACCATTGGCGCACGTGTAAACGAGGTGCTCTACCAAGCTGAGCTATAGCCCTTTTGAAAATATACTAACAAAATAGTTAATTTTTGTCAAGATGTATATTATACTATTTAGTTAGGGGCATATTGTTTAATATGTTTAATTCTACCTATAATCGTTTACGACTCTATCTATGATTATAAATAACCCACTTAACTCAGTGGTTAGAGTATCGCTTTCATACGGCGAGAGTCATTGGTTCAAATCCAATAGTAGAAAAACTTATTAGATGCCATTGAGTTATCAATGGCATCTAATAAGTTTTTCTACATTTTCATGTTAAATAATGAATGTATTTCCAGATCATTATCGAAGTTGAACTTTATAAAGAAAAGAGATTACTAAGTAAGTTAAAAGTGGTAACTTCACTCTCAGTTATTATTGACTGATCAACTCAGTATAGAATATTTTCGTGTTTTTTTATACTTTTTTGCTAGTATTAGCAATTTGAATCAATCTCCTTTTTTATTTATTTTATATTATTATGAGAACCAATCCTCTTGTTCTTGGGGTTTCCGCACTTGTAGAAAAGAAGGCAGGACGCATTGCTCAAATTATCGGCCCAGTACTAGATGTATCTTTTCCTCCAGGTAATATGCCTAAAATTTACAATTCATTAATTGTTAAGGATAATAACACAAATGGTCAGCCAATTTGTGTTACTTGTGAGGTACAACAATTATTAGGAAATAATAAGGTTAGAGCTGTAGCTATGAGTGCTACAGATGGTTTGATGAGAGGAATGATAGTAATTGATACAGGAGCTCCACTGAGTGTTCCAGTTGGTGAAACTACTCTCGGAAGAATTTTTAATGTTCTTGGAGAACCTGTCGATGATTTAGGTCCTGTAAATGCTCTAACAACATCTCCTATTCATAGATCTGCTCCCGCCTTTACACAGTTGGATACAAAATTTTCAATTTTTGAAACAGGCATTAAAGTAGTGGATCTTTTAGCTCCTTACCGCCGTGGAGGAAAAATTGGATTATTCGGGGGAGCTGGAGTGGGTAAAACAGTGTTGATTATGGAATTAATCAACAACATTGCTAAGGCTCATGGAGGTGTTTCTGTATTTGGCGGAGTAGGAGAACGTACCCGTGAAGGAAATGATCTTTACAAGGAAATGAAAGAGTCGGGAGTAATTAATGAGCAAAATATATCAGAATCCAAAGTAGCTCTGGTATATGGTCAAATGAATGAACCACCAGGAGCTCGTATGAGAGTTGGTTTAACTGCTCTAACCATGGCTGAATATTTCCGAGATGTCAATAAGCAAGACGTACTCTTATTTATTGACAATATCTTCCGCTTTGTCCAAGCAGGATCGGAGGTATCAGCATTATTAGGCAGAATGCCTTCCGCTGTGGGTTATCAGCCAACTCTTAGTACGGAAATGGGCTCTTTGCAAGAGAGAATAACGTCTACCAAAGACGGATCTATAACCTCCATTCAAGCAGTTTATGTACCTGCAGACGACTTGACTGATCCTGCTCCTGCTACAACATTCGCACATTTAGATGCTACTACTGTACTATCAAGAGGATTATCTGCCAAGGGGATCTATCCAGCGGTAGATCCATTAGATTCAACGTCGACTATGCTCCAACCTTCGATCGTGGGCGAAGAACATTATGAAACTGCGCAAGGAGTTAAACAAACTTTGCAACGTTATAAGGAACTTCAAGACATTATAGCTATTCTTGGACTGGATGAATTGTCAGAAGAAGATCGTTTAACCGTAGCAAGAGCACGAAAAATTGAAAGGTTTTTGTCACAACCTTTTTTTGTAGCAGAGGTATTCACTGGTTCCCCCGGTAAATATGTTAGTTTAGTAGAAACAATTAGAGGTTTTCAAATGATCCTTTCAGGAGAATTAGATGGTCTCCCTGAACAGTCTTTTTATTTAGTGGGTAACATTGATGAAGCTACCGCGAAGGCTATGAACTTCAAAGAAATTTAATATTATAAAATGAACCTAAATCTTCGTGTACTGACTCCCAATCGAGTTGTTTGGGATTCAGAAGTTCAAGAAATAATTCTAACTACCAACAGTGGTCAAATTGGTGTGTTACCCAATCATACTGCAATTGTAACAGCTTTGGATATAGGAGTGATGAAAATACGTCTCAATGCCCAGTGGTCGACTATGGCTTTAATGGGTGGTTTTGCTAAGATAGACAATAATGAAATAACATTATTGGTCAATAATGCAGAAAGAGGTATTGACATTGATCCTCGAGAGGCTCAGGAAACTTTTAGATTAGCTAAAGTTGATCTTGGACGAGCTGAAGGCAAGAAACAAGCAATCGAAGCTGATGTAGCTCTCAAAAGAGCTAGAACACGACTAGAGGCTGTTGATGCTATTTTGCCAAAATAAATTGTAATATCTACGCAATATTTTTATTCGAAGTAGATACATAACGATCATAAAGAAATCTTCGAGTTGTCGATACCTAGATTTCCCCGTATTGCCCATACCCTCTGGGAAATATTTAAATTGAGCCATATTCCATTTTTTTATTTTTTTTTATGTATTTTTATGTACATTTCTCATTTTTTTCGTATTAAATTATTAATTCTATTAATATATGCTTCTTCTATATATATATATATATATTAATATAGTTTTCTACACTTATGAATAGAAGTCAAATTAATGACCTTTAGATACTTAAAAAATAAAATAGAAAAGTCCTCGGGTCAATAGAAATAAGAAATTGGGTTGCATCATACATACATAACATGATACAATATTATTTGAAAATAATAAAGGATAAAATTGTTTTGTTTTGCATATTAGAATTCTTTACGTTCCACACTCATGTCGAGTAGACCTCGTTCTTGATAAGAGCTATTAACTAATAAATCATAGGGAGGGACTTATTTATGTCACCAAAAACAGAGACTAAAGCAAGTGTCGGATTCAAAGCTGGTGTTAAAGATTACAGACTAACTTATTATACTCCACAATATCAGACCAAAGATACTGATATCTTGGCAGCATTCCGAGTCACTCCTCAACCGGGAGTGCCCCCCGAGGAAGCGGGAGCAGCAGTAGCTGCCGAATCTTCCACTGGTACATGGACCACTGTTTGGACCGATGGACTTACCAGTCTTGATCGTTACAAGGGACGATGCTATGATATCGAACCCGTTCCTGGAGAGGAAAATCAATTTATTGCCTATGTAGCTTACCCCTTAGATCTTTTCGAAGAAGGTTCTGTGACTAACCTGTTCACTTCCATTGTAGGTAATGTCTTTGGATTCAAAGCCCTACGAGCTCTACGTCTGGAAGATCTACGAATTCCTCCTGCTTATTCAAAAACTTTCCAAGGCCCACCACATGGTATCCAAGTGGAAAGAGATAAATTAAACAAATATGGTCGTCCTTTGCTGGGATGTACTATAAAACCAAAATTGGGCCTATCTGCCAAAAATTATGGTAGAGCCGTTTACGAATGTCTCCGTGGTGGACTTGATTTTACCAAGGATGATGAAAACGTGAATTCCCAACCATTCATGCGCTGGAGAGATCGTTTCTGCTTTTGTGCAGAAGCACTTTATAAAGCTCAGGCTGAGACGGGTGAGATTAAGGGACATTACTTGAATGCTACTGCAGGTACATGTGAAGAAATGATGAAAAGAGCAGTATTCGCCAGAGAATTGGGAGTTCCTATCGTCATGCATGACTATTTGACTGGAGGTTTCACGGCAAATACTTCGTTGGCTCATTATTGTCGAGACAACGGCCTACTTCTTCACATTCACCGCGCAATGCATGCAGTTATTGACAGACAAAGAAATCATGGTATGCATTTCCGTGTACTAGCTAAAGCACTGCGTATGTCTGGTGGAGACCATATTCACGCTGGTACTGTAGTAGGTAAACTTGAAGGAGAACGAGAAGTTACTTTGGGTTTTGTTGATTTATTGCGTGATGATTTTATTGAAAAAGACCGAAGTCGTGGTATTTATTTCACTCAAGATTGGGTCTCTATGCCGGGTGTCCTGCCTGTAGCTTCAGGAGGTATTCACGTTTGGCATATGCCTGCTCTGACCGAGATCTTTGGGGATGATTCTGTATTACAGTTTGGTGGAGGCACTTTGGGACATCCTTGGGGAAATGCACCTGGTGCAGTAGCTAATCGGGTCGCATTAGAAGCTTGTGTACAAGCTCGTAATGAAGGACGTGATCTCGCTCGTGAAGGTAATGAAGTGATCCGCGAAGCTACTAAATGGAGTCCTGAATTAGCTGCCGCTTGTGAAGTATGGAAAGAGATCAAATTTGAATTTGATACGATTGATACGTTGTAATCAAGTAAGTAATCAACGGACTTTCGTCTGTTTGGTCCCTTAATCGAACCAAACTCGGCCCAATCTTTTAAGATTGAGCCGAATACTGAATGGATGGGAATAGATACCTAGGTATAAATATTTACCTCTATCTAGAAATAACTTCTAGATATAAATCATGGATCATTCGGTGAGGGGTTGGTTCGGAAGGGATACAATTTCTTATAGTCCCTAACCATGGTGTCCGAAATGTTGTTTTGGACAAAATAAATTAAATCTTCATGATTTAACAGATTTATCTAATTTCTTCTAATCTATCTAGATGATAGCTAATTCGTAAATCAGCTTTGTCCACGAAGAAGGTAAATGAGATAATACAGTAGAATGGACTTCCAATCCAACAATTCAAAGTATCTATTTCAATATTTAATTATGCTATTGTGTAAAATTTAAAAGTTGTACATTAACGATGAAATAAAGGAGACAAGTAAAATGGGTGAAGAAAACAAGGATCGTGACTATATTGAAGAAAAAGTTGAAATTGAAGAAAAAGTTGAAATTGAAGAAAAAGTTGAAATTGAAGAAAAAGTTGAAAAAGACATATTCGATCAAAAAAAATATAAGCATTTGTGGGTTTTATGCGAAAATTGTGAGAACGTTACATATACTAAATCGTTAGTAGAAGAATTCAAAGGTGTTTGTCCACAATGTGGAGAAACTCTGCTAATGACTAGTTCAGATCGAATTGATCTTTTAATTGATTCTGGTACTTGGTTCCCCATGGATGAAGATTTCTCTTCTCTAGATCTTCTAGGTAAAAAAGATAAGATGCATTTTTTTAACATTGTAGCGGTTCGAGAGATTTCGAAATTATTTTACGACATAATTTCTCATAAATATTATAATAATTCTTATAAGACGTTTAAAACGTTAGTAGGATTCAACAATACTATTGTTAATATCCTTAGGGTTGTTATAGATAAGAAAAAAAGAGAATATTTGACACATTATTTTTATGCTGGTAAAAAATTACCTCTTGAGATGTTGCAAGACATTATTTCTCGAAGTTTGGAAACGGTTCAACTATTAATGGTTGAAATAGGTATAAAAATAAAAGATGAAATCACTAAGGAGAGGGAACTCCATAAAAAAGTACATAGCTATATTATAGAACATTTAGATCTATTTAATATGGATTTTTTTAATATATTCTCAAAAAGAGATAGTCTATTTTTATGTAGATTTCCTATATATAAAAATGCATATAAAGAAAATTTCGTTGGTAACCCTCTTTTACTTTCTTTTAAAGGTTTTAAAGATTTTGATTCTATTCAATCTTCCTATATAAAAAAAAAAGCGAAAAATATACATATACTTTGCGAATTACGTCAAAAATTAGCTGACGTAGGGTATGAATTGCAGGTAATGATGATAAATTTATTGAAAATAAAACAAGACTATGCTGAGCACTATGGAACGTTTATTGACGATGACGACGACCCGTCTAAGAACACAGACGAATTTAGAACGCTTCGTGAGGATGTATTTCACGAAATAGAGAAATCCTATCTCCATAATATGGGTTTTGAAATCGAAAAATTTCTTGACCTTTTTGAAGAAGGGCTCTTCGGAGTAGTCAAATTAGACGAAACAATTGGGTCTAATAATTCAGAGGTGATAAAGTCGGAGTGTAATCCAGAAGAAGAATTTTGTAATATAGAAGAAATAGAAGAAGAATATTTCGGAGATTATAGCCATTTATATGAATATGAACAAAAAGATGATCAAAATGGATGTCCTAAACGAACAAATGATAATAATGAAAATGGACGTCCAACTCTAAAGTTAAATGGATCTTTTAGACAAACAAATGATAATAATGAAAATGGACGTCCAACTCTAAAGTTAAATGGATCTTTTAGACAAACAAATGATAATAATCAAAATGGACGTCCAACTCTAAGGATAAATGGATATCCTAATCCAACTCTAAAGGTAAATGGATCTTTTAGACAAACAAATGATAATAATCAAAATGGATGTCTTATAAAGAGACATCATATAGACAGTATATCTTACCAAGATTATGTTTCTTTAGAGTTTGATCAGAATAAAAATATAATTAGAAAAGATACTTCTATAGAAGATATATCTTATATAGAAGATATATCTTACGAAGATTATAACGATTCCTATCAAAAAGAAACAGGTTTACCCGACGCTATTCAAACAGGCATAGGTCGAGTAAATGGTATTACTGTCGCACTGGGAGTTATGGATTTCAAGTTCATGGGAGGCAGTATGGGCTCAGTAGTAGGTGAAAAAATAACCCGTTTAATCCAGCATGCTACTAAGAATTATCTTCCAGTAATTCTCGTATGTGCTTCTGGCGGAGCGCGTATGCAAGAAGGAAGTTTCAGTTTAATGCAAATGAGTAAAATAGCTGCTGCCTTGCATACACATCAAAAGGAAAAAAATTTGCTATATATTTCTATTCTAACATCTCCCACAACTGGTGGAGTGACTGCTAGTTTTGGTATGTTGGCTAATTTCACAATTGTCGAACCTAATGCATACATTGCATTTGCAGGTAAAAGAGTAATTGAACAGACATTAAATCAGATAGTAGAGGAAGAATCTCAAACGTCTGATTCTTTATTTGATTTTGGAATGTTTGATGTCATGGTTCCACGAGCTATTTTAAAAAAGTTTTTGAGTGAGATAGTTAAAATAATAACTTTTGGAATTGAAAAGTCTGAATAATTAAGTAGATCCCAAAAACAAGTCGAACTTTTTTGGCTTGTACATACTTAAAAATTTGATCCAGTTTTTAAGTATGTACAAGTGTTATTATAGGCGCACAACTAATATCAGACTCTCGTTGTTAAAGAGTGACTAATGACTATTACATTGATAATATATCATTATATATAAATAGGAGGAACAGTCTATTATGGCTACAGCAGAGCCAAGTATTCCAAAAGTACCGTTTAAAGAACCCAAGGAAAAGAAGGGAAAGAAGAGATTTATCATGGGTGAAGAACAAAAAGTCATCATTGAAAAAGAAAAAGTCTTCTTTGAAGAAAAAGACAAAGAAGAAGACGAAGAAAAAGAAGAAAAAGACGAAGAAAAAGACGAAGAAAAAGAAGAAGAAGAAAAAGAAGAAAAAGAAAAAGAAGAAGAAGAAAAAGAAGAAGAAGAAAAAGAAGAAGAAGAAAAAGAAGAAGAAAAAGAAGAAGAAGAAAAAGAAGAAGAAAAAGAAGAAAAAGAAAAAGGTAAAAAAAAAGGTAAAAAAAAAGGTAAAAAAAAAGGTAAAAAAAAAGAAGATAGTTGGGTCGAAGTATTCTATCAGCTATTTCGCGGGGGAGTGCTTTTTTTAGGTAAGCCACTCGATGAAGAGAGTGCGAGTCTAATAATGAAAAGTATGGTCTATTTAAATCAAGAGAATAGGGGAGAAAAAATAATGTTTTTTCTTCACTGTCGGGGTGGAGCAATGGCATCGGGAGTCGCTCTTTATGATCTTATGCAATACGTAACAGGACATATAAATACAATAGGCGTCGGTTTAAATGCTTCGATGGGAGCTTTTGTCCTACACGGGGGGACTCGTGGTAAACGGGCAGTAACCGAAAATGGTAGAGTTATGATTCACCAACCTTTTATGTCTCCTTATGATAGTGATAAGGATAAGGATAATGATAATGAGGAGGAGGACTCCACCGATTTCAAGTTTGAAGATCCTGGCTTCGAGGCATTTTATCTGCGCTATTTGCGGCAGTATATTACAAGTACATATCTAGAAACATCAAAAATGGATTATTTTATGATCCATAAGCTAATGGAAAGAGATCATTTTCTGGATCCAGATACAGCGGTATCTTTCGGCATTGTCGACCAAGTTGGCGTAGTTGGCCTTTGGCCTCGACTTAAAAAGAAATCAAATGATAAAGATGAAAAATCATCTGTTAAAGTTAAAAATGGTGAATATGGTAAAGATGATGACGATGGTAAAGATGGTGAAGATGATAATTCGTAATTCAAACGGTTTATCTAGAAATATTAATTAGTTAATTAAAGTTATATTAGTAACTTTAACACTGATATTAAAGTTAATTAATATAATGATATATATAATTAATAATAACTTTAATATCAGTGTTATTACCCCTTAGAAATTCATATAATTTCTAAGAGGGTTTCTTAAATGATTTTTCTTTATAAATAGAATTTGCATTCTAGTAATAAAAAAAATATAAATATACAATTTATATTACTCCTTATTAAAATATAAGTAATGTAAATATAAATATTACACATCAAAAATCAAAAAATAATCTTTGTATTCTTATTCTTAAAAATAAATTATAAATTCAATGATGCAGATATTAGTTTAACATATCAACATAGAATTTGATCCTATCAACATAGAATAAAGAATAATAACACACATCGTACATTGCATAAGGAGTATCACTATGGCAAATACAAACTATATTACGGAAGAGGGTGTCGTTACTGAAGCATTGGGTAACGGTATGTTTACGGTCCATTTGGATAGTGATCGTGACATTTTGACGTATGTTTCAGGAAAGATTCGATATAGGCGTATCCGAATCGATGTAGGGGATAGAGTCAAGGTCGAATACTCTCCTTACGATAAGAATAGAGGTCGTATCATTTATAGAAATCGCGGGATGGGAATAGATATCGATGAATGATGTTACTTACTTATTGATTGAACGAATATTAGATTAGGCTTAGATAAAAAGAAAACTCTGTTTTTCGCAAAAAAAATTGAATATGATCCTAGCCATTACAACTTCAAAGACCACAAATATGAAAATCCGTGCTTCTGTTCGTAAATTTTGTGATAAGTGCCGCCTAATTCGTAGGGGAAAACGCCTTATGGTCATTTGTTACAATCCGAGACATAAACAAAGACAGGGATAATACTTTTTTATATCTAAGAAATCCATGTATAATAAATAATAAAAAAAATATATATAGAAGTATACTTCTATATATATATTTTTTTCCACTATTTTAATATAATAAATATGCCAAAAACTATAAAAAGATTTGTTTCAAAAAATACAAAAAGATTTGTGTCACGTAGAACTACAAGAAGATTTGTTCCACGTAGAACTAAACATAGAATAATTAAAGGAGTTATTTACGTTCGAGCAAGTTTTCGAAATACCATTGTTACTGTTACAGATACACAAGGACAAGCGGTTTCTTGGTCTTCTGCCGGTGCTTGTGGATTCAAAGGCACAAAAAGACGTTCACCATTTGCTGCTCAAACTGCAGCAGAAAATGTTCTTTTTACATTAACGGATCAAGGTCTTCTGAAACAGGCAGAAGTTTTGATAAGTGGACCTGGTCCGGGGAGAGATACAGCATTACGAGCCATTGCTCAAAGTAGTGTACTACTGAGTTATGTACGTGACATAACTCCTATACCACATAATGGATGTAGACCTCCCAAAAAGAGACGTGTGTAAGAATTTAATTAATTTTAAGAGAAAGAAATGATGAAATTATCTATTCAATATAATAATTATGATTCAGGATGAAATATTAGTCTCTATTAAGAGACCACAATTGGTGTGCGTCGAATCCAGAGCAGACAGTAAGCGTCTCCATTATGGCCGTTTCACTCTATCTCCGCTTCGCAAAGGTCAAGCTAATACAATAGGTAGTGCAATAAGAAGAGTTTTACTTGGAGAGTTGGAAGGAACGTGCATCACACGTGCCAAATTTGAAAACATAACACATGAATATTCTGTGATGATAGGTATCGAAGAATCGGTACATGAGATTTTGATGAATCTGAAAGAAATTGTACTTAGAAGTGATGCCTACGGAATTCGTGAAGGTTCTATCCATATCGTTGGACCAAAAAAAGTAACCGCTCAAGATATCATATTACCACCTTCTGTCAGAGTAATTGATACTACACAACATATAGCTAGTCTAAACAAATCTATTAACTTAGATATATTATTAAAAATTGAAAAAGGCCGCGGGTATATTATCCAAAATCCAGATAATTATAATTCTCAGGATGGAATTTTTCCTATAGATGCTGCCTTTATCCCTGTTCAAAATGTAAATTATAGTATTCATTCCTATTGGAGTGGAAATGAGATACAAGAAATTCTTTTTCTTGAAATATGGACAAATGGAGGATTAGCTCCTAAAGAGGCACTTTACGAAGCTTCTCGTAATTTGATTGACTTTTTCCTTCCTTTTATGCGTGCAGAGGAAGAGAACATCACTGAAACAAAAAGTCTAAGTGATAATATGACTCCTTCCTTACCTTTATCGCATATATCGACTGATACTAAGAGAATCGTTTTCGACCAAATGTATATTGACCAATTAAACTTCTCGACTCGGATATATAACTGCCTCAAAAAGGCTAATATAAATACATTATCGGACCTATCAAATTATAGTCGAGAAGATTTAATGAAAATTAAAAACCTTGGGGAACAATCTGTCAAAGAGATATTGGAATTTCTACGAAATATTGGAATTGATTAACCCGTAAATCGGGTTTAGGTTCATGAAATAGTTCCATTTTATTTATCTATTAATTCCCTTTTTTCTAAGTTTGTTTTGAAAGTAATTGCAACATTTGCAATCAATCTTTTACATATTTATTACAAAAAATTTAAATATATCTAAAATAATATATCTAGGGAGAGATCATTTGTCTTGAAGCAACTACTCCCTAGATATAGGAACAAAAGATTTCTTTACAGATTAATATATTTATTATAAATTAGATCAAATTGGAAAAGACCTAGAGTTAAAGATTCATCGATAGGTAACGTTGCCCCAATACCTAACCAAAGAGCTACTACGGTACCGATTAAGAATACTGTTGTAGCTACTGGACGACGAAATGGATTTTGAAATTGATTCACATTCTCCAAGAAAGGGACTGTCAATAGTCCTGCAGGTACTGAAGCCATTAAAAGGACACCTAATAATTTATTAGGTACTGTACGAAGTATTTGAAATACGGGGAAAAAATACCATTCTGGTAATATTTCCAAAGGAGTTGCAAATGGATTTGCCGGTTCACCAATCATTGATGGTTCTAGAACCGCTAAACCTACGGTACATGCAATAGTACCTGAAATTACTACTGGAAAAATATATAAAAGATCATTGGGCCAAGCTGGCTCTCCATAATAATTATGTCCCATGCCTTTAGCTAATTTAGCCCTTAATACAGGATCATTCAAGTCAGGTTTCTTTGTTATTCGGATAAGTAAATTTTTATGAATCTATCCCCCGAAAGAACCGGACATGTCAATTTTGATCATCCGGCTCGAGCAATAACTTAATTAAAAATGATGAAGGGCGTATCATCAGAATAAGAAAGATCTATGCCATTCTTTATGATTTTGTTATTTCGTATTAAATAAGTGCTCAGTATCCAAGTAAGTTCACAAATTAAATCATGGTTAATATGCCTTTTGGACCATCTTATTCCTTGTAATCCGTGTTTATCCCGACCTACATAATTTTTTTTGCAATACAAGGTATTGGCTTGTTACTGATTCGGCCTTTCTCCTTCCTTAGACCCCTTCTTTTACTCCGATAGTTTACCCTATTTAAATGCAAGGGAAATGCATGCATTTTCAGACTATGAAAAGAAAAGGATAAGCAATAAGTAAAACTTATTACTGTTTTTACCATTATCTGGATTTCACGGAGCCTAATTTGGATTCGATCATAGAAATAACTCTCTTGGAACGCAACAAAGTTACCAATCCCTTTTACCCAGGTTCTAAACTTCCTTTTTTTGGGAAGAAAATTGGGACAGAGACACATTTGTGATTCATGGCAGATCGAAAAATTAATCTGCACGGCCTAAGCAATAGTTCAAGTCACACACTCCCATAATCTCTTTTCTCCATCTGAGATGAGTATCTACTTAAATTCTTTGTATTGTATTAGATAAAGTATTGTATTAGATAAAGAATACTTAAGATAAAGTAGAAATCCGATAAACATGGTTTCATATTTCCATCTTCCCAATTATATGGAAGAATAAATATTCGCGGCAATGATATATCGTTACTGTTACTAAAAAGAATAGGTTTTGAATACTAATTCAAAATGTAGATGTCCTTTCTATAAAGGACCTGAAATACCCTGCTTGCGGATCATTAGAAAGTGCATTGACATAAATACAGCAGTAAGAAGGGGTAATATGAAAGTGTGTAAACTATAAAAACGAGTCAAGGTAGATTGACTCACACTAACACTTCCACGTAATAATTCTACCAAAGGAGATCCTATTAAGGGAATAGCCTCAGGCACACCAGTTACAATTTTTACTGCCCAATAACCAATTTGATCCCAGGGCAAAGAATAACCAGTTACACCGAAAGATACGGTTAGTACAGCTAGAATTACACCCGTAACCCAAGTGAGTTCGCGAGGTTTTTTGAATCCACCTGTTAGATAGACACGGAATACATGCAAGATCATCATAAGAACCATCATACTTGCCGACCATCGATGGACCGATCGGATTAGCCAACCGAAGTTTACTTCAGTCATTATGTATTGAATAGAAGCGAAAGCTTCTAGAACGGTGGGACGATAGTAAAAAGTCATAGCAAAACCAGTAGCTACTTGTACCAAAAAACAAGTAAGTGTGATTCCTCCTAAACAATAAAATATATTAACATGAGGAGGAACATATTTACTAGTGATATCATCCGCAATCGCCTGAATTTCGAGACGCTCTTCGAACCAATCGTATACTTTATTGAGATAGGTAAACTCAAATTCCCCCTCTGAAAACCGTACATGAGAATTTCCTTTCATACGGCTTAAACAAGAACACCCAAATACCTTTACAAACAAAGGTATATCCTTTGTAAAATAGAAAGATGCTTCATACTTCATTCCTTGGGAATATGAAGAATAGGATTCATAATAATCCATGATTTCCTACAAAAATCAGTAATAAATTTAATTGTATAGTGCTCAAATTTCAAGTTGGCTCGTTCTTGAATACATCGCTATAGGCCTTTTGAACGATCTTTTATCCTATTCGTGATCACCTAGATAACAACTAGTATGGACGATCAATAGGAATTATCTTGTCGGGATCTCAATAAATGAATAAATCTAAACCTCAGATTTAAATTTTTACCCCGATGATTTTTTTCATACCCAAAAGGTCTCATGGGTTATAACCTTTAAATTTCATTACTACTCACTCATCATACTAACTAAGAGAGATGAGATACTTTCTCATTCTTCAGTAAGAGTAAGCATAAAAAGGAGGAGATATCCTCGATTTCTAATCGTACTGCTTCCAAATTATTAAATTATTGGAAGCCTAGTAACGAGGTATAAATAACAGGTATAAACCAGCAGATAGAAACCATAGTTCAGATTTTCTTGAATATATTTATTCATATACCTCGTGCTCTGAATATTAACTATTGGATCAATATCCAACGAGGTAGGAGGACCATCTTTATGAAGACAACAGACTAGTTTTCTGTACTAGAATAGAGATCAATTTTAACAAGTCGCACACCCATATTCCAAAAATCCTTAGATAAAATTAAAATTAATTACACGATCAAACTACCAGAACGTTATAATATATAAACTCAAGTTATTAATAAAAAGCTTTCCTTACTTAGTTTTTTTTCTTCTTTTGGATGAGTTCGGGATCCGGGCGGATCTTCTAGTTTATCTAGACCCAACTAACTGGAATTCCGTTCAATAAAACAGAAGAATTATAAATTTCCGAGATAATAGATAAGAATACTGCAAATAAAACCATTGCAGTGCCCATGAGAGGAGCAGTTCCCCATCCGGGAGCTACTTTACCAGATTCTGTATTAAGTGGTTTTAAATAATTTCCTACACTAGTTCGTATTGGCCCGGTTCTAGAAGTATCATCAATAGTCTGTGTAGCCATAAAACAATAGTATTGGTTGAGATCTATTAACTTTGTATACTATTAATGTATATATACATACATATAATTATCTATCAATGGAAACTGCAACCTTAGTCGCTATCTCCATATCTCGTTTACTTGTTAGCTTTACTGGTTATGCCCTATACACTGCCTTTGGGCAACCCTCTGAACAACTTCGAGATCCTTTTGAAGAGCATGAGGACTAGTTGAAATAATGACCTTCCCGATTGGGAAGGTCATTATTTGATTATATTATAATTATAAGAAGTAGGATTTGAAGAAAAAATTATTTTCCTCCTCTATCCGGAACTTTTGGGGGTTCTCGGAAGAAAATAGCGAAAAAAATTATCCCTAAGGTCGACACCAAAAGGAATGTATAAACCAATGCTTCCATAGATTCGATCGTAGTTTGCAATTACGGATATAGCTTTCGTACTAATTACAACAACATTTTCTTATATTTTTTTATTTTTAAATGAATATTCACTGACATGGAATCTCTCTCTCTCAATATTTATTATTGATCGGAGCGACGCTATATTATACCACTTGTTTTTTAGTAGTTGGATCTCCCAGTTTTTGGAATGCCCCAAATTCCACTTGGGCATCCAAATCGGGGTCAATACCAGCGAAAACATCTCTGAATAGGGTTCTAGCACCATGCCAAATGTGTCCAAAAAAGAAAAGAAGAGCAAATGTAGCATGTCCAAAAGTAAACCAACCCCTTGGGCTACTCCGAAAAACACCGTCGGATTTCAAAGTAGCACGATCCAATTCAAAAATCTCGCCTAATTGTGCACGCCTAGCATATTTTTTGACTATAGTAGGATCACCAAAGCTAACCCCGTCAAGTTCACCACCATAGAACTCAACAGTTACACCTACTTGTTCAACACTATACTTTGATTCTGCTCTCCTAAAAGGAACATCGGCTTTTACAATTCCTTCTTCATCTACTAGAACAACTGGAAATGTTTCGAAAAAGGTAGGCATACGACGTACAAAAAGCTCATGTCCCTTTTTGTCTTTAAATATAGGGTGTCCTAACCAACCAACAGCAATTCCATCCCCATTGTCCATCGCACCCGCCCTGAATAACCCTCCTTTAGCTGGATTATTCCCAATGTAATCATAAAAAGCAAGTTTCTCAGGAATTTTTGACCAAGCTTCTGATAGACTTAGATTCTCAGCCAGACCAGCACGAACCCGTCGATCTATTTCTTGTTGGAAGTATCCCTGATCCCACTGATAACGAGTAGGACCAAATAATTCGATCGGAGTGGTTGCGGAACCATACCACATTGTCCCTGCCACGATGAAAGCTGCAAAAAATACAGCAGCAATACTGCTAGATAAGACAGTCTCAATATTCCCCATACGTAATCCTTTGTATAAACGTTGGGGAGGACGAACACTGAGATGAAATAGACCTGCTAATATACCTAATATACCTGCTGCAATATGATGAGCAGCTATTCCTCCTGGAACAAAAGGATCAAAACCTTCAGCTCCCCACGCCGGACTTACAGGTTGTATATTTCCAGTTAGTCCATAAGGATCAGACACCCATATTCCAGGGCCATACAACCCCGTTACATGAAATGCTCCGAATCCGAAACAGGCTGCTCCTGAGAGGAATAAATGAATGCCAAAAATCTTAGGCAAATCTAAAGAAGGTTTTCCTGTACGGTCATCACAGAATACGTCTAGATCCCAATATACCCAATGCCAGATAGCTGCTAAAAAGCATAAGCCAGAAAACACAATATGTGCTCCGGCCACACCTTCATAGCTCCAAATACCTGGATTAGATACAGTTTCTCCAGTTATACTCCATCCACCCCACGAATCCTTTATTCCTAGACGAGTCATAAAAGGTATAACGAACATACCTTGTCTCCACATTGGATCAAGAACAGGATCGGATGGGTCGAAAACTGCTAATTCGTAAAGAGCCATTGAACCAGCCCAACCAGAAACTAAAGCTGTATGCATTATATGCACAGCGATTAACCGTCCAGGATCATTCAATACGACAGTATGGACACGATACCAAGGCAAACCCATGAAAATACCCCTTTTTATCAGAAAAAGTAGACACTATGTAACTTTCTCACATTAAATAAGATTATGCTAGCGAGTTATACCTTTATCTCAAAGATGAACATTCAAAAAAATTAAATTAATGGAACAGTTAAAATAAAAGGTATTTATGTTCAATATAGCAACGAGAAGCGGATATATATTATCCTTTATATGTACCAATATACAATGTGGAAATTGGTCCCATTTATACAGTCATATATAAACAAGCTTTATAAAGTAAAGTACTTTAGATATTTAAAAAAAGGCAAGTCCACTTATTTGGTCCTATCACTCATTTGGGCTTATAATTTATCGTTGTTAATGTTAATAGAGAGAAATATTAAAATATTTATTTTATGATAAATCCCAATTTACCCTCTGTTTTTGTGCCTTTGGTGGGCTTGTTTTTTCCGGCAATTACAATGGTTTTTCTTTATTTCTATATTCAAAACGACGAGATTTTATGAATATGATTCAATCAGATATCATAAATAATAAATATATTCCAATCTTTCAATCGTAGAACAAAAGAATATGTTTATTCTTTTATATGGATAATATATAATAAAACCTCTTTTAGACACGAACAAAATAGATCTAAATAGATATTAATCTTTATTTAGATCTATTCATACTCAATATATGAATGTGTATGGTATGGTCTATACATCATGAATATAAGCTGGATGTATATGATATGTTATATACATAATTATTTTATAATTACAATATATAAGGGTGTGTGAATGAATAAGTATTTATTACTTAATAATATGTATACATATACATTCGAATCTCGAGATTGGTATTTAATACTCGTGCAATGAACTATTTTTTTAGAATCGATAAGTTAAGGACCAATTCCCCCAAAAAAAAGCACACACCCAAAATATATAGTCTACCTAGATGCTTATATGTATATGGCTATTTTATTATTTATTATATAGCCCATTTATGAAAGTGACTTTGGGATGGTAGTAAAAAGAGTAAGTGTTTGGCTACTCCCTCAAATTAAATAGTACGCAATTTGTTATGAATCGTCGATCCAAATGGCTCTGGATAGAACCCATAACAGGGTCTAGAAAGATCATCAATTTTTTTTTTGCTTGTATCCTTTTTTTTGGTTCACTAGGATTTTTATTGGTCGGAATTTCAAGTTACCTTGGTAGGGACCTTATACCCTTATTGTCATCTCAGCAAATACTCTTTGTTCCACAAGGAATTGTAATGTGTTTTTATGGTATTGCGGGTCTGTTCATTAGCTCTTATTTGTGGTGTACAATTTTGTGCAATGTAGGTAGTGGTTACAATAAGTTTGATGAAAAAGAAGGAATTGCATGTCTTTTTCGTTGGGGATTTCCCGGAAGAAATCGCCGTATTTTTATCCAATTTATTATGAAGGATATTCAGGCGATAAAAATGGAAGTTCAAGAAGGTATTTCCCCTCGTCGTGTTCTTTATATGGAAATAAAGGGTCAACAAGACATCCCTTTAACTCGTACTGAAGAAAATTTGACTCTGCGTGAAATGGAACAGAAAGCTGCCGAATTAGCCCGTTTTTTGCGTGTATCCGTTGAAGGATTTTGAAATGGGGATCTTATTCAAGATACAAATGTGTAGATCTATATAGTAGATACGATAAAAAATTTGGATATAAAAAACTCTATATTATTATTTATCTTTAGAGAGGACCGAGAGATCCAGTAGACATTACGTCTCAAAAGTAAAAATTAATTAAACTATAATAAATATAAATAGTGTATTAAAAATTAAAAACACTTTTTTACATATGTGTACGGCAAGGCCTTTTGGAGTGCAGAATTGGTCTTATTTTTTATTTATGAAATAATTAATTATTTCTTTGGTTCCTATAACATAAGTTAGTTGTTGATACGACTGGGAATAATCTACTTTTTACCCTACTTCTCATTCGGAGCAAACCACCGTCGAAGAATTACTCACTAGATCATTCTATGAATGCGATACCTCGTTCTATAATTCGTACTTTGTTCAGATTTTGGAAAGAGCTAACGGGTCAATCGAGTTCGTTAGCGATTCACGAGTTGGAAGTAGCCAAATATAAAGCATTAGTTTCTCTACAATATCTCGCATGTTTAGTAGTATTGCCGTGGGGAATTTCAATTTCATTACAGAGAGTTTTGGAATCTTGGGTTACAAATTGGTGGAATACTGGTCAGTCAAAAAGAATTTTTGATTTTATACAAGAAGAAAATGTTCTAGAAAAATTTGAGAAAATAGAAGAGCTATTTCTGTTAGAAAGAATGGTGGAAGATTATTCGGAAACACATTCGCAAGATCTTTATATAGAGATGCAGAAAAAAATGATCCAATTGGTAAAAATATATAATCAAGATTGTATCCAAATAATTTCGCATTTATTAGCAAATCTAATAGGTTTTGCTATTCTAAGTGTTTTTCTCATTCTGGGTAAGAAGAAACTTGGCATTCTTAATTCTTGGATACAAGAAGTCTTCTGTAGCTTAAGTGATACTATGAAAGCTTTTGTTATTCTTTTAGCAACCGATCTATGTATTGGGTTTCATTCGCCCCATGGTTGGAAACTGATGGTCGATTTGATCTTCGAAAATTATGGATTTTCCCATAACGAACGAATAATATCTGGTCTTGTTTCAACTTTTCCAGTCATTTTAGACACAATTTTCAAATATTGGATCTTCCAACGTTTTAATCGTACATCTTCTTCACTTGTAGTAATTTATCATTCGATGAATGAATAAAAAATGGGTTTCTCTCACAATTTTAAATTAAATGTTTTTGCCATATTTATTTAGAAATCAGCTATTTTTTACTCTTTTTTACTTTTTTATAGGTTGATACTTCTTATTTTTTCTCTTCGGGTTTAATATAGTAGCGGAATTGCAGACAGGTAACTATCATAATTACCTACTCCTATTTATTGTTTAAATAAAATATTTGGAACCAAAAGTTGAACGATGCAAAATATAAATACTTATGATGACTGGGTGAAAAACTGGATACCTCAATCAATTTACGTCTTGATCATGATACATATAATGACTCAGACATTTATTGCGAATGCATACCCCATTTTCGCACAACAGGGTTATGAAAATCCTCGAGAAGCGACTGGACGTATTGTATGTGCCAATTGTCATTTGGCTAAAAAACCTGTGGAGATCGAGGTTCCACAGTCTGTGCTTCCCGATACCGTATTTGAAGCAGTCGTTAAGATCCCCTATGATAAGCAAATAAAACAAGTTCTTTCTAATGGTAAGAAAGGAACTTTAAATGTAGGAGCTGTTCTTATTTTACCCGAAGGTTTCGAATTAGCTCCTCCGGATCGCATTTATCCTGATATTAAGGAAAAGATAGGGGATCTTTATTTTCAGAACTATCGGTCTAATCAAAAAAATATTATCGTAATAGGTCCTGTTCCTGGTCAAAAATATAGTCAAATGGTGTTTCCCATCCTTTCACCAAATCCTGCTACTAATAAAGCAGTTCACTTCCTGAAATATCCTATATATTTGGGTGGTAATAGAGGAAGAGGACAAATTTATCCCGATGGGAGCAAGAGCAACAATACAGTATATAACGCTTCAGCAACGGGTAGAATAAGTAAAATTGCACGTAAAGAAAAGAGTGGATATCAAATAACTATTGATAATCCAATAGACGGTCGACAAGTGGTTGACTTTGTACCTCTCGGACCGGAACTTCTGGTCTCAGAAGGTGAATTCATTAAGGCAGATCAGTCGTTAACGAATAACCCTAATGTAGGTGGATTTGGTCAGGAAGATGCAGAAATAGTACTTCAAGATCCTTTACGTGTTCAAGGTCTTTTATTATTCTTAGCATCTGTCATTTTGGCACAGATATTTCTGGTTCTTAAAAAGAAACAATTTGAGAAAGTTCAATTGGTCGAGATGAATTTTTAGTTATATAAAAATTTAAGTTGTCTGAAAGATTAAAATCTCCGTCTTATAGAGGCTAATGCAATCATAAATCATATAAAATAAAAATTGCAAAATCAATTCATACCCCTTCGGAGATGGAGATCCTTTCATTCGACCCTTCCTCTCTTCAAATAATATCATATGAACATTACGAAATATAGATATATGTATATCTTGCATAAGGAGTGACTCCGGAACAGACTTACTGAACAGTCCTCATGTTTGACATTACAAATTAATATACATGTAATCTTTTCTGGTATTATTTTTATGGATTATCCAATTTTGAATATACAAATAGACTTATTAAAATAAAGAAAGATAAGACCTTACCCTTCTTTGAGTTCGAAGAAGGGTAAGGTCTTATCTTTCTAAGTTTTCACTTTCGTGTGTACAGTATTCCTCATAGATATGAAATACATTTTATTATCTATAGGGATGATCCTAATCCGGAATAAGAACCATAGAAAAATATACCTATTAAACCAATCACGAGAATACCAGTTAAAGTACCTATCAACCAAAGAGGGATCCTTCCGGTGGTATCAGCCATTTTTCTTACTTCCTTTCAAATTTTATTAAGTAGTCATGCTCAAGACATAAACAATTATTATATTGAGTATTAGTTTTTTCCAAATTGGGTGAGAAAGAATATTCTACACTGTTCCTAAAGAATATTCTACACTGTTCCTAATTGAAAAAGTAATTAGAGAATAGAACGGCAAGTACAAAAATGAGTAACAACCCCCAATAGAGGCTGGTACGATTCAATTCAACATTTTGTTCGTTCGGGTTTGATTGTGTCATTAGATAGCTCCGTGATTTAGTTTATATAGAGTTTATCGCTGTATGAATTGCATTGCTGATATTGATCCCAAGAAAAAAACTGTAGGTACAGCTAGTCCGTGAACGGCCAACCATCTAACTGTAAAAATTGGATAGGTTCTATCTATAGTCATTAGTACCTCCTAAAAAGATCTAGATCTAGTAAATTCATCTAGTTGCTCTAATGAATCGAAACGACCAGTTACTAATGGAACCTCTTGTCGACTTTCTGTGAAATATTCATTCGGCCGAGGGCTACCGAATACATCATAAGCTAAACCCGTACTGACAAATAACCAACCTGCAATGAATAGGGAAGGTATAGTAATGCTATGGATAACCCAGTATCGAATACTGGTAATAATGTCAGCAAAAGCGCGTTCTCCCGTATTCCCAGACATGCTAAGCTCCACTCCATATATTATTATAAAGTCAAGGGGAATTTGGTCCCATGAAAGAGAGAGATCAGAAAATGGAAAACTACTGATCTCTTCTACAATCCTTGTTTTATTGTCAATATTATACCAAAGGTATATTTGAAGTATACTGAACCAGTATAACTAGCCTTCTTCTAACATAGCAATACAATTTTGGTTAGGTTAATATCGAAAGGGAGTGGGATAGAATGATTCTGCTACTGTCAGAGCTTCCAACTCTATTTGGTCAACTGAATCCATCTCTTTTTTTTATTTTTTTTTTATTGGGCATTTTTTTTTTTACTGGACAGAAATTAGATAATCCCAGTATGTTTCATGATACGTCCGGAAAATATCATGTCTCAAAATTGTATTGTAACAATTGAACATATGAATTATGGATAAATGAATTTCGATTTCATCTGAGCAGTAATCATTGTACTGGTTTTCGGTTATACAGGTGGCTGTATAACTAGAATACATTAATGTCACTTCAAGAAGTGGATCATTAGTGTTACTGTATGTAATAGTATCGTTGGTGAAGTTATGCCGTGAACTTAATGGTTCATTAACATAGAACTTTGAGTTGAGAACCGAGTGTTACTAATCTCGTTAATAGAATAGTGAAATATTCTCTGTGATATTATTTTGTACGAATTGTAAATACAAGTTATTCCTATTTTTTTACAAGAGAGACAGGATGGAATATCAGTCTTTGCTTACAAGCCATATGAAAAAAGTGAATCTATATAGAATATACTAATAGATTCTATTCGCACGAATGGATTTCGTTTGCCTGTAAAAGAGGCTTTTTTCGTTCCAATCTTTCGAACAGACTGGTAGAGATTAATCATTGTTAAATTCAATGATCTCGTATTTATTAGTTTATAATAATATTAGTTTATATTTAAAAAACTACGTTTTCTAATTTGTAATTTGCCGAGTGGTTACACAATTGGCATTTATTTTATTCATGGGTTGCTCAATATCAATAAATTTGAGGATTATATTTTTGGTTATTCCAAAAAATAAATATAATATCTTTTATTGTCTATTCCCTTAATGTTTGTATAATATTCATACATTTTATATTCTTTATACAAATTAGTAATTTGTTATAATTGAATTAACACTGTAACATTTCATTTTTTTTTATTATTCTGATCCTATCTTACAAAAGTAAATAAATTTAGGTAATTGCCTGATAAAGATACACATCAATCATATTCTTTCCATTAAGTCCTTCCAATGTCTACTATTATTAGTTATTTCATTTTTTTATTAGTTCTGCTTATTTTAACCTTAGTCCTATTCATAGGTTTAAGTAATATACGACTTATTTGAAATACTTATTTGAAATTAAATAGGAATAAAAACCTCTTCGTTCGCTTAATCAAGAAGTTTTCTCAATTCAAAATTGATTGAGATTTCTAATAAGTCTGGGTTACTATCCGGGGTAGCTATTAATCTTTACTTCCTTTTTTTAATCAATATGATTGAAGTTTTGTTATCCGGAATTGTGTTAGGTCTGATTCCTATAACTTTGGCTGGATTATTCGTAACTGCATATTTACAGTACCGACGTGGTGATCAATTGGATATTTGAGATCATTTTTATCGTGAATGAATGAGTCTCCTACTGATTCTGGGAGATAAGATTTCATTGACCATTCTAATTTATGGAATGATCAATTCAAAAGATTGGACCAATAAAAAAAGAATCGCGCTCTGTAGGATTTGAACCTACGGCATCAGGTTTTGGAGACCTGCGTTCTACCGCACTGAACTAAGAGCGCTTTCTTACAACAAATCACTGGTTATTTATATTTATGTTCCAGTGAATCAAAATAACTGGAGCTTTTTGTACGAAAAGGACTAGGTAGGGATGACAGGATTTGAACCTGCGACATTTTGTACCCAAAACAAACGCGCTACCAAGCTGCGCTACATCCCTTTTAATTGTTAGTCTTTAACATTATTTATAATATAATTTATATTTATTTTCTTCCACATTTATCTATTTGGGTCTACTCTATAAAACGAGAATATAATAGACAATATGTCTATTAATTATGGATTATTTGATAATAGAATATGTTCTGTTACAGAAAGGAATAGAAACATTGCCCAAATCATTTTACAGATTGTTTGGAGTCCCCAGGGACTGATAAACTATGGATATAGTTGACCATATAAGATATGCATCCGGATTGATAAGGAAAACTTACGAACAATGCGAGATATAAAGACATACCTTTCCACAGCGCCTGTGCTAGCTACTTTATGGTTGGGATCTTTAGCCGGTTTATTGATTGAGATAAACCGCTTTTTCCCAGATGCTCTTACTTTTCCCTTTTTCTTATTCTAATTCTCCTGCAACTGCGAAAGGAAAAAAAGATGCTAGATCAATTTTCTACTTTTATTCTTGTATAAAGAATAAGATGGATTAAATATCCCTATCCGAGTTTGTAACTCAAGGGAGGATATATAGAATCAAACAAAATAGAAATTTATATCCAAAAGTTCCTTCTACAAAATAATAGTATTATTGAAAATTAATAATAAAGATTTTATTACGAGAATGAATTAAGTAATAAAATCTTTAATCATTCTACGACAACTTCTATCCCTTTATCTTTCTTCTCCTTTTCGAAATTGAAAAAGCGAAGTATATTCAATATATCTAATATAGAGTAAGTTTATGGCCAAGGGTGGAAATGTAAGAGTAACAATTACTCTTGAATGTACTAGTTGTACACAAGATAGTGTTGATCAAAAATTGCCGGGTATTTCTAGATATACGACTCGAAAAAATCGCTCCAATACTTCTAGGTTGGAATTGAATAAATTTTGTCCTTATTGTTACAAGCACACTATTCACGGAGAAATAAAATAAAATATATCGAACTATCCTCACCCAGGGATAGAAATAAATCAATATAAATACAACTATTTTTTTTTATGTCACTTTCAATATTTCGAATGTAAATTTTAGGTATAAATATTAAAAGATAAAAGGTTCATGAAACAAACTATGAATACATCTAAACCCTCTTCTCAGGATAAATCCCTAATACATCTACAGATACACCATGTAATTTTAAAAGGTTCATGAAATAAATTCAATTATAATTATGAATACAATTAAACCCTCTTCTCAGGATACATCTAAGCCTAGGACAACAGATACGTCATCTGAGCCTAACACGACCGTCGTCTAATACTAATACAACAGATACGCCGTCTAAGCCCAATACATCTACAGATACACCGTCTAAGACTTATAAATATAAGCCTTATTATCGGCCATCTAAGCCTAATACTACAGATATGCCATCTTCTCGGAATACATCTAAATATAAGCCGTCTTCTCGGAATACATCTAAATATAAACCATCTTCTAGGAATACATCTAAATATAAACCATCTTCTAGGAATACATCTAAATATAAACCATCTTCTAGGAATAAGCGATCTTTTAGGAAACGTTTATCACCAATTGGGCCTGGAGAACAAATTGATTATAAGAATATTAGCCTAATTAGTCGATTTATTAGCGAACAAGGAAAAATTTTATCTCGCCGAGTAAATCGATTAATGTTGAAACAACAACGCCTAATAACTAGGGCTATTAAACAAGCTCGTATTCTATCTTTGATACCTTTTCTCTCTAATGAAAAGTAATTGGTGCCTAAGAAATGAACTTACTCATACTCCTGAATAGAATTGAAGCTGGGATATCTGTCAATAGATAGAGCAGATTTTAATTCTTTAAAAAGGATTAAAAAAAGGAATTATTCAAATGGATCGAATATGAATTAAATTTAATTGTCTCTAATTAAATTTCCCGGAGGAAATTCTCCGGGAGATTCTATTTCACGATACGATAATTTTTTCCAAGATTGTATAGAAGCAATTACTATCTAATACAGCTAATTGTGATAGTGTTTTACGATTTGTAAGCAACTGCCTTTTATATAAATATTGTATAAGTCTGTTATAGGAGACTCCATTAGCACGGGATGCTGCATTTATCCGAGTAATCCACAAACGGCGAAAATCTCTCTTTCGTTTAATTCTATCTCGGTGAGCGAAAACTAAGGCTCTCATTTTCTGTTGGTTAGCAATTCGAAAAAGTTTTGAATGGGCCCCCCGGGAGCCTGATACAAATGCAAGAATCTTTTTTCGACGTTTTTGAGCTATATATCCACGTTTCACTCTGGTCATTGAAGTTGATTCTTATGAAGGACTAATCTATTTTTTGATTAGTTATTCATTCTTTTGTTTTATTAAGAAACAAACTGATTTTTCTGATGTATAAAATACGGGTTCCAATGGCTTTTGCTACTGCAACCTTCCCAACCATAATTGCATTAAGTTAGGCACCTTCTAGGTAGACAGGGGATCGGACCTTGTACTAAAAAAGAAAAAAATATTATGGGTTTCATCGTTTCTATGGTTCTTTCTCTAACGGTAAGGTCCTCTCTATACGCCGGAGCCCTAAATGTCTAAGACATGATATTAGTATTTGGTAACTTGTACAGTTTACCATCTCTAGCTCTACCCCCCCGAATTATCAAGTAAGAAATACTCTTATTATAAAAGAAATATTCTTATTATAAGAATAAGATTTCTCTATATAGTGACGACATGTAATTATAAGATAAGAGTTGGCAAGGTAGCTTACCTTGTGTCCGTTATCGCGGCAATAGAGGCATAATTTTTATGCTTTTTTAAATTTGCATTATTTCCCCGCTCAATGGATTGATGACCATTCGCTACCAATGAGGAATTGCTTTTCATCCCACATCAAGGTGATTGGATTTGCACCAATGGAAACCATAAATTTCATCCTCAGTAAGAGTAGATGATAGATCTCTACTTTTACAGATCAGAAAAGTTCTTCGAATCTCCTGGTCCGTTTTAGCTTATGATCCAAACGAGTCGCACATACACCCTAGCACATACTCCTTTACGCTGAGGGCATCCTCGAAGAGCAGGAGATTTTGTTCTATTTTCTATTGGCTGTCTCGCATTTCTAATAAGTTGTTGAATAGTTGGCACTCTGAATTCTATGCGAAATTGAACGGTTCGGATTGATCTTAACCAACTATATTACTTTGGTAATAGTTATTAATAATACAGGAATTTTTAAAAAATTTGTTTAATTTAATTTGCTACAATTCGATAATAAATACAAATTTATAATTTATAGAAGAATTCTATAAAGATATGATATAAAATGGCATAAATAACGATATAATATAAATGATCCCAATTAGTAGATTTAGTAGATCATTAATGATCTTTGTGACTTCAATTACTAGCCATAAAGTTTATTTTTTTTTTTAACTTTAGATAAAAAAAAGTACTCTTCTTTAGTGTATTTTTATGTATATTCTTATGTTATGTGTTTTTTTGGAATACGTTCCAAATTACCATAAAATACATAATAATTCACCTCCTATTTTTTTTTGTCGAGCTTCTCTATCAGTCATAATTCCTTGGGAAGTAGAAAGAATGACGATTCCCATTCCACCTAGAACTTTAGGGATCTCCCTAAAAGGGGAATAGATTCTCAGACCAGGTTTGCTAATACGTTCTGGAGCGGTTATATATCTCTTTTCCTTCCTTTCTCTAGATTTTGAAGTTAAAACCAAAAGAGATTTTTTACCTTCTCGATGTTCCCTAACATCCTCTAGAAAACCTTCTCGTAGAAGGATCCTTGCAATGTTCTCAGTAATAATAGTAGTTGCTACTCGAACTGTTTTTTTTTTTACCATGTCAGCGTTTCTTATAGAAGTGATTAAATTGGCAATAGTATCGTTACCCGTGACGAACTAATTCTTAGGAATTTCAGGTCTCAATATAAAAAGGCATGTTTATTTTATTTAAGAAATATGCCTAAGATTCCAAATTAATTTCTATTTTTGTATAATTAGATACACATTAAATATAACATATTTATAATACTTCAGGAGACAATGAAATTATTTTGGTGAAATTCAATTCTCTTAATTCTTCAGTAACTGAACCAAAAACTCGAGTTCCTTTTGGATTCCCTTTCTGATCAATGATAACTGCTGCATTGTCATCAGATCGTATTATGATTCCATCGTCACGTTTAAGTTCTTTACACGTTCGTATAACTACGGCTCTAACTACTTCTGATTCTTCCAGGGGCATATTAGGTGTTGCTTCTTTAATTATAGCGATTATAATATCGCCAATATTAGCGTATTCCCGATTATTTGCTCCTAGAACTCGAATACACATTAATTTTCGGGCGCCACTGTTGTCTGCTACATTAACATAAGTTTGAGACTGAATCATTTTTCCTCCAAAAGATTTGATTTGTTGCCTTGGCATTAAACTTTTTTAGCCATAAATATCTATTTCGTTCGGTCTGGCGAACTAACAAGAAATTGAGTATGTATAGGCATTTTGTATGCTACGATTTGAAAAGCTCTTCTAGCTATAGTTTCTGATACTCCGCTTATTTCATAAAGTATTCGACCCGGTCTGACCACAGATACCCAATATTTGGGAGTTCCCTTCGCTTTTCCCGAACCCATACGTATTTCTGCAGGTCTTCTTCTAATAGGTTTGTCCGGAAATATACGTATCCATATTTTTACGCCACGACGGGCAAAACGAGTAATTGTTCGTCGTCCTGTTTCTATCTGCCCAGATGTGATCCAAACAGGTTCCAATGCCTGCAGAGCAAATCTACCAAAACAAATGCAATTGCCTCGGGAAGCTACTCCCTTCATTCTTCCTTTATGTTGGTGACGAAATTTCGTTCTTTTTGGGTTATAGTCGATGGATTATTTGAATCCCATCTCTATTTCAGAACCGGATATGAAAGTTTCTTCTCATCCGGCTCCTTGTGAAGAATCTATGGCTTGGATAATCAATATTGAGATCATGTGTTGTGTTATATATTATGTGTTATATAGCATAAACAATAGATCTTTTATTTAAATCGATACTGCCCAATAATAATAATAACTTCACAGGCGAATATTCACTCTTCCAATATTTGGCTCATGGGGCCGATTTATAGACTCCAATGATATAAATTCTTTCTTGGTTTATTTCGCCATCCTATCCAATGAATGATTAAGATTTCTATATGATCTTATGCAGTCACAGGTTCCATCGTTCCCATAGCTTTCAAATGGCTGTTCAGGTCTACCCTCTGCAATGAAGCTTTTATTTCATTTCTTACAGAATCAATTTACTTAGTTTCCATTGACCCGAAGCTCCTTTTTTTCATAAACCTAATTCATTGAAAATGAAATTGATTAGGATGATTCTTATGCTTTATCACACTACTCTTTGGGGGTAATTTAGTAAACCATACATAGACTGTAAGAAAGAAGATTTCCTTCTTTCTTTTTCTCCTTCCTCTCTTTTTTTCTTTTCTTGCATTACCAAAGACCTTTTTCGCTTCACGAAAGATATGTATCTCATTTGTTTGTCTCTTTGTGGAAGAAAGTCTTTCGTTCATTTGATGAAACTATTTTAGATAGCTTATTGGATCTTAATAATATGAAACAAAGATCCAGTTTGTAGTTCATAGTATACCAGAGACCAATTCGTTATTATTTCGATATTTCGAGTTCTTCATCATTTTAAGAAAAGAAGAAAAAACTTGCTCTCAACGAGTCGCACACTAAGCATAGCACATCTCCAAGATGGTCAATCTAGTTTTTATTTGATCTTGCAAAATTGATGATTTCTAATCGGTCAGAATATAGAAAGGTATTGCTCATTTTTAACAAAGATCCAAATTTTGATCCCCAATACTCCATATACGGTTTGAACCGCATAATAACAATAATCAATTTTAGCTCGAAGGGTCTGTAAGGGAACTCTACCTTGTAGGGCCGATTCTTTACGGGCTCTATCAATTCCGTTGAGACGTCCTTTTATTTTTATTTTAATACCTTCTACATCTGCCTCTTCAGCCAATTCAATAGCTTTTTTCATTATTTTTCTTATTTCAACCCTCGCCTTTAGTTGTAGAGCAATATATTCCGCAAGAATATTAGGTTCTCTATAAGGTTTTTCCACTTTTTCTATAGAGATGAGAAGTTTTCGGTTCACAGAACCTAACATATTCTGTAAAAGCATATTTTGTACTTCGTCTCTTAATTTTTCAATTTCTTTATCTTTTTTCTCTTTATATTTCTGTTTTTGGATGAACAAGTCGGTAAATCCAATATATATATTCACCTGAATAAAATCAGTCTTTTTCATAATCTCTATACGTATAATTCCTCCATAATTTGAATTTGAGGCATCTTGGATATGTCTTACATAATTTTCAATGCAATTATGTATTTTCTCATCTTCTCGTAGATCTTCGGAATAATTTCTTTGTTCAAACCAAAGGGAACGATGGTTTTGAGTAAAACCAAGTCTAAAACCAAGTGGATTTATTTTTCTTCCCATACATATTTGTCTTTTTGGTAATCCAATACAATTGTTATATGACAATTTGGTTTCTGTATTGGATAACCACGTCCCCGAGCTCTAGGTTGAAATCTTTTGAAAAGAGTACCTTCATTAACTTCAGCTACACTGATAAATAGATTGTGTTTGTTTAAACCCATATTGTGATTAGCATTTGCGGCTGCAGAATGAATTACTTTTAAGATTGGATAGCATGCTCCATAATGCATCCAACTCAGTATAATCCATGCTTCTATATAGGGACGACCACGAATTTGATTAATTACTCTACGTGCTTTATTAGCAGACATACGTATATGTCTAGCTAAAGCTCTTATTTGTGCCATATTCATCCTCCACAATGAATTAATATTTTATCGTTTCTCTCTTTTTTTATCATTTCTCGTTTTTTTATCATTTCTCGTTTTTTGATCATTTCTCGTTTTTTGATCATTTCTCGCTTTTTGATCATTTTTCGTTTTTTTATCGTTTCTCGCTTTTCTATCCTTTCTCGCATGCCCCTCAAAAATAAAAGTAGGTGAGAATTCCCCCAATTTGTGGTTTATCATATCATGTGATATATATATGGGTAAATGTTCTTTTCCATTATGCACAGCAATGGTATGACCAATCATTGCGGGTACAATATCAGATGCTCGGGACCATGTCACTATTATCTTCTTCTCTTTCTTCATATTTAGGTTTTCTATTTTCCTCGACAAATAATTAGCTACAAAAGTATTTTTTCTTAGTGAACGTGCCATGATTAATTACCTTTCTTTTGATTTACCTTTTTTTTTCTTGAAAGAAAAAATGTATTTACAACTATAAACTACTTACGTCGACGAAGGATTGAAACATCACTATATCTATTTATCTTCCGACTCTTTCTTCCAAGTGCGCTATAGCCCCAAGGGGTTAGGGGTTTTTTCCTACCAATTGGGGATCTTCCTTCACCGCCCCCGTGAGGATGGTCCACAGCATTCATAACTACTCCTCTTACTTTAGGACGTTTACCCAGCCAACGTTTCGATCCAGCTTTACTCAAAGCTTTATTTTTCCATTTTACGTTGCCTACTTGTCCAATTGTTGCTGAGCAATTCTCATATATTAAACGAACCTCCCCAGATGGTAATCTTAATGTGGTCAATTGGCCTTCTTTTGCAATCAGTTCTGCTACAGCACCCGCCGCTCTAGCTAATTGTCCGCCTTTTCCGACTTGTATTTCTACATTATGTAGAGTTGTGCCTAAGGGTATATTGGTTGAAGTAGATCTTTAGTTTGTAAAAATCCCTTCCCAAACTGTACAAGCCTCTCTCAGGGCATACAGCTTTCTGGATGTGAATTATATTTACATATTCAATATTTGAATATTGATATTATATATCAATCTGGGATTAAGGGCATATTTTCAATGCCTTATGCTCTGATTCTTTACATCCTAGGTTTATCTATTCCATCATCTGGCTTATGTTCTTTTTCATTTAGCATTCAGAATGAATGACTTTATCAAATTACGTCAATACTTCCGCATCTTCCGGATAACGTAGGAGTCATTTGAAATATATTCTTATTCTCACTGTTCAGCTCCGAATCTGTCTTTGACCATCAAATCAAATGTGATTTACTTGTCTTTATCTTCATAACAAGGGTTCCTTTACCTTATCTGTTTATGCTTCAGACAATTTAGTCTTCTCCATATTATCATATCTCGGGAGCCAATAATTACAGAAACTATTGAACTCAATCACCCGCTGCTGTTTATCCTCAGTTTCCCTTTGGGGTTTATCCCATCAAAGTTTCCTAGTTGGATCAGTGATAGATTTTAAGGTTTTGCTGTAAACCCAATCGGTTGTTCCCGATTACGTAAATTAATAATTCAAACCGCACTCAAAGGTAGGGCATTTCCCATTGATATGGGGGCTTTTGGACCAGAAAGGATAGTATCTCCAATAATGACCCCTCTGGGATGCAAAATATATGTCTTTTCACCATTTATATAGTGCACAAGACATATGTATGCACTTCTATTAGGGTCGCTTTCTATTCTTACAATTTTTCCCAATATGTTTTTCTCATTCCGCCGAAAATCAATTTGACGATATAGACGCTTGTGACCTCCTCCTCTATGTCGTGAGGTAATAATTCCTCTGTTATTACGACCTTTCCCACAACGATGCTTTCCGGAGGTCAATTTCTTTTGTGGATGAGACTGGACTCTTCCATCGAAACCTGATAGGGATTTACCACTTATGCCTGAAGTTCTGTATGAACGGGTGATCATATTATTATTTATTTTAATTGAATAAGTCTCATTGATAACGGAAAAGTGGAATAGAATAACCTGGTTTTAGTTTAATAATTATACGTTTATTATGTATTCGATGTTTCATTATTTGATTTATATTCCCTCTTTTCTCTCTTTTTTTCGGGGGTCGATAACTATTTAACCCTATTACTTTAACATTAAAGAAGAGTTCAATCCATTTTTTGATCTTTGTTTTAGTCGATCCCGAATCGACATTCAAAATATATTGATTCTTTTCAAATAAATCAATACTTTTCTCTGTAAGTACTAAATTTACATATTGAACCTCATCCATAAATATCTATCCTTTACTATCTTTTGTAAATACAAATGCCTATATCCACCAATCCATATTTTATTATGGTTCAATATAAATTGTTCAATATAATATATATAAAATATAGCTATTTAAATATTTAAATAAATATATTCTATTCATAACTTATATTATGTTATGGTTCGATATAGTATAAATTTAGGTAAATAGCTATATTCTATAAGTTCTAAATAAAAAAAATAAAAAACCGGCACGGACCTAATCTAATTTCAATATTTAATCGACTGAATTGAGATAGCAGGTTCTTTGATCTAAAAGTTATTGCGAGTAGAATGCAGTAACTTTTTACTGTGCATCCAGCAGGAATTGAACCCGCGACTTCCCAATTATGAGTTGGGTGCTTTTACCATTCAGCCATGGATGCTAGATAAAGCAAATAAAAAGCAAGTAAATTTTACACTTGACAGTAAGTATCGAATCAGATTAACCCATTTGATTATATCATACTCAATTGAATTCATGCTTATTATTTAAAATATTAAATAGAGATTTATGACATATCTTTGTCATTTTGAATGATGGGATTTCTATACTTTTATATAAAATGATGACAATTAGACTATAAATAGATATAATATATTTATAGAGACCAAAAGAGAGGTAGATTTTTAATATTTGACAATTATACTATAAATAGATATAATCTATCTATAGAGACCAAAAGAGAGGTAGATGATTTGCCGATCCTGTTTATATAGATGGAGATATCTGTAATTAATTGGAAATATGTGTAATTAAATAGATAATATAAATAGGGAGATACTGTAAACAATGCAGTGTATAGATCTATATTATCACTAGATCTATACATTGATCTACATTATCACTAGATCTATACATTGATCTACATTATCAATATATCTAATACATTGATATACATAGATTATTTATATCTATAATAGATATTATCTATATCTAATATGTTACCAAATACCAAATAATATATAAAATATATAAAAGGATTTGTCTATATTGTTTACAATAATAGATATAAACAAAAATGGAAAATAACGAAGTTCTTGAATCGACTGAAAGATTGGGGCTAAATCGATAGAAAAGGCAAAAAACTATTTGTCTAAATTAAAATAAGACAAAACTACATTATAATATATATATATATATATCAAAGTTGTATTAACTTATAATTCTTATTACTAATTAACTTATTTATTTACTATTTAACTTAATTTAAATACTACTCCTACTCAAATTGATTAATTTTTAATTTTAAAATTTTTATAAACTAATGAAAACATATAAAAAAACATATCTGGAAAAATATCCTCTGAATCCGAACGAAATTCCAAACATACCCGTATCTACTAAATATCGGTTCTATAACATATATTGTGTATTTAAAGTCAGACTAATGGGAGTATTCAATCCATGGACCGAATCTAATTTGGTGAGATTGCTAACTAACATATTTTCTGGTCGAGAAAGCGTTATTAAGCTCTTTGACTTTCGGATTATTAGTACTTTATTTATACGTGATATACGTCTATTTATTTTACGGGGTCAAGCAATAAAAGCTTTAATTATACTTACATTACCATTAGTTTTCTATTATTTAAATAGTCGATCTTTGTTTGAAACAAACAGATCAAAATATAATGCGATGAAAATATTTCCATCTATATATCAGATGGGATCTAAAAATTTGTTGCTCCTTCCGCATGTGCTTATGTCTTTGCCAAAAGATAAAAGGAGATATCAACGTCGCTTACTCCATCCAAGACAGCATGCTTGGTTTTCTATAAATTCGGAAATAAATGAATATTATAAAAAAAAAGTAATGGAATGGCAGATAGAGTATGGGGACCCTAACCAAGAAAAAGAATCAGTTGGAACACGTCCTAGTCGAAAGCGAAAGCCTTTAAAATTGAGTCAAATTGAAAAAAGAATAAAAAAATTCGTGGAATTAATAAAAGGAATCGAAGAGGAAGAATTTACAAAAGAAATTGAACACGAAGAATTAACAGAAAAAGTAACAGAAGAATTAATTAAAGAAAAAGAAATTACACAATTAACAGAAGAAATCTCCTTACAATCGGAATTTTGTAAAGGATTGATTGATAATTTGTCAATAGATGAATCATATATAAATATTAGTGCTACTATTAAGAAACCCATTGATATTGATCTATTTAAATTGATAAAAAGGCGAAAAGAAGCTTACGAATCTTTCCATAGATCAGAAAAGAATAGGAGAGCTGATCTATGGAAAGTGAAAACATATCTTCAAAATCGTTCTGCAAATTATGATATTTCATCAGATCCCGGATCAAATATTAGAAGAGATATAAACCGATTCAATTGTATTCGATTTGTGAACCAGAGTTTACCTTCAATATATTGTTCATCCTGTGTTAAAAACAAAGAACAATTAACACTAAACAACGATTTAAAAAAAATTGTTCTGAAAATAATGGATCAATTCACTCAATCAATAAGTAAACCTAATCAGGTTTACAATTATGAAATTGCATGTGATATGTTATATTATAACATGAATTTATATTATAACATGAATAAATTCTATGAACTGAACAATAAGATACTCTTGAATAAGACCTTAAAGTTGAATCTGATCTTCAACTACAGAGACAAATTAAAAGATAATTCTTTTTTTGTGCTACTCAACATTCTGGATAAAAAGAATGAATATGTAGATAAAATAACATCATATTCTTATAGAACTGAAACTTCAGTAAGACTAATATTGAATCAATATAAGGTAAAAATTAACAATTATCTTCATAAAAGATTCAAGAGATTCTATTTGTTGAAGTTGAAGAACGCATTTTTGAAGATAATTAACAATTATCTTCAAAAAAGATTCAATAGATTCTATTTGTTGAAGAACGCATTTATGAAGATAATTAACAATTATCTTCATAAAAGATTCAAGAGATTCTATTTGTTGAAGAACGCATTTATATTTATGAAGATAATTAACAATTATCTTCAAAAAAGATTCAATAGATTCTATTTGTTGAAGAACGCATTTATATTTATGAAGATAATTAACAATTATCTTCAAAAAAGATTCAAGAGATTCTATTTGTTGAAGTTGAAGAACGCATTTATATTTATGAAGATAATTAACAATTATCTTCAAAAAAGATTCAAGAGATTCTATTTGTTGAAGAACGCATTTATGAAGATAATTAACAAAATTAACAATTATCTTCAACAAATATTAAATATATTCTATTTGTTGAAGAACGCATTTATGAAGATAATTAACAAAATTAACAATTATCTTGAAGAAGGATTCAAGAGATTCTATTTGTGGAAGAACTTATTAATTAAAGATTATCTTCAAAAAAAATTCAATAGATTCTGTTGGAGAGTATATTTATACTATTTTAAATTTTTTGTGTTGAATAAAGGATTTAAGAAATATAAATCATTATGTAAACCTTATCGATACTTTTTATTTTCGAGTTATCGATTGGATAAGTATACTATTAGAAATACTATTAGAAATATAAAGTACTATTTGCAATGGAGAAAAATAGTAAAAAAATACTCTTCTGAATGGAAAAAAGTGACAAATAGATTCCATCGACCCATTTTGCAAATGACAAGAGTATACTCTCAACAAAAGTTTGAATTCATACAATTTATACATAAATACAATTTTGAATTGAAAGAATTGACAAAGGTCTTAACAAATAGATTTCATCGACCCATTTTGCAAATGACAAGAGTATACTATCAACAAGAGTTTGAATTCATACAATTCATACATAAATACAATTTTGAATGGAAAGAATTTACAAAGGTCTTAGATATTATCTATCTAATCAAAAGGTTCAGTCGGAATTTGAAAGATCAGATTCGAACAAATTGGATAAAAAAAGACATTTTGAACAATGTAACACAAGATGCAATTAACCAGCATTCATCAAGTTGGAGAATATATCAGGAAGAATGGTTCAATCACTTTATTATTCGAGCTTCCAGAAATATCAATCGTAATTTGAATATTTCTGCATCGTCCATTCAGATCGAATACTTGAAAAAAGAGTTGAAACGTCTTGTATTTTGTTCTAAACAAAACAATTTGAAAAACATTGTGTTCGATCCAATTGAATTATTTACTATTAAATATTTTGGTCAATATGGAAAGTTTGATTCGATTGAACTATCGACTTATAATAATAGTAATTTTGATTGGTATCAAACTACGAAAAAACTTTTTGGTATAATCTTGGACGAACTCGCACCGAGGGATATCGAATCAAAATCAATCCCTTCACAAAAATCGGAATCCTTGATCGATGAAGAAACAATAGCTTCATTAGGTTTGAATGATAAACCGATGAATGAGTCAATTATTGATTTATTCGATAATGAAAAAAATTACATGGAATTCTTTGATAACACTGGTATTTCGAGAATATTCAATAATCGAGACAATTGGTTAAATCCTTTAAAACTATCTAATAAAAATTCATTGAGAACTTCTTTTTTAAAAGCAAATACGTTTGAATTTTTAGATTATTTACATCATCCTTATGTATATTATACAGAAAGATTAGCTTCTTACATAGAAAGAGAAAGAATTCATATAAAAAATAAGAATATTACATATGGAAAATTATTAAATTTTGTTCCCACTCATAACAATCTCTCTTCTTTTTCTATTTATGAAATAGGACCTGTTTTATCAGAGAAAGATACTATTTCACTCATCAAGTCACACGTAAATATATTATTGGCTAAATATTTACGTGACCAAGCATTAATACATGACTTGTACAAATCGTTTAATTTACTTACTCAATTAAATTCATTTATTCATCATAAAATCCATATTGGCTCGATTCAAGATATATATAGAATTCCTTTAATAAGCAAACAAATTGTCAATTTAGACAAAAGTTATTGCTATCCTTTTGCAAAAAGTTCAGATTCAGAAGAAAACAACCCTTTTTTTAAGTCGCTTTTTGACCCGGTTTTTAATTCGAGCATTAAATCTTATAAAGATGATTTACTATCGGAAATCTCTTTCCGAATGAAGAAGTTTGCAGAAAAAGAAAAATATCGTTCAGCAGAAAGTTCAAAAAACATAATTGAAGACAAAGTCATAGGTGATAAAGACACCTTTTTGGATCTTTTCAATAAAGAAAAACTAAAAATTAAAAATATATTATTTTATTTTTATAAGATCCCTCAAATACAAATAGATATTTTTGAGAAATGGGATTTGTTTCAACCATATACATCATGGTTTTTTACTTCCACAGGGTGGAAATATATGAAGAAGTCATTTTTGGCTACTTTTCCAGAAAGGTTGGAAACTAGCAATTATCAATTAATATCTTTTTTGGACGATATTAGGAAGGATTGTAATCATAATTTGAATATTATGTGGACACTCTATCATCAATTTTGGACACTTATAAAGTGGCAATTTAGATTTAAATTTCTCCCGAAATGGAATTTATTCCTATCCTTTTGGAATCTTTTGGATTGGAAGGAACCAATTAATCAAACAGTATTAAGGGGAAAGGATACGTCAGTATCATTTGATACATGGAAATATATACTAAATGTTCGGGAGTATGATAAACCTCTTTATATTTTCCTTGGGTTTTTCTTTTTTGTTTCCTTCACAATTTTTTCATGGCTTAAGTTGGTTATAAACGTTTATATATTCAATGATTTTCAAACGAATATGCGCCGACATTACTATTTGGATCTAAAAGAAAAGATGAAATCTTTTAAAAAGCTCAGAATTTATTATAATTTAAATTGGTATGGTTTTTGGTTGACATTCGTCGATTTTATCGATCAGGCGTCGGATCCTGATGATGTAGGATTACTTCCAATATTGGAAATTTTGCATGTCAAAAGTAATTTGAAATGGCTTTTGCGAAAATCTAATAAATGGCACTCACTCCTAAAGATGTGGTTGTACGAATACGACGGAACGGAGGAGTTCCTTAGTAGAGAGAAGGTATTGTTTTCAGTACAAGAACGAATCTCTAAATTTGATTCAAAGTTGACTCCCCCTAATGGTTTCTTTTCTAAATATTTCGAAAAAGGGAGACACCCGGGACTTCGTTACCTTAGATATTTAGCTGAAATTATTCAACTAGGTCTAATGAATAAAATAGGCCTAAGGGATTGCGAGCTTGATTCCTTATTTTTAGCAGAAAAGCGGGTCTTCGATGTTTTTCAGCATCAGATTAACTCTCTGCCAACTAAGAGATCTCTATCTGACCAAGTTAGATTTTTCCCATTCTACCCGGCACTGTCCCTTTCGAATCGGATTTTATTGATAGGGCCTAAGGACACTGGACGATCGTATTTAGCTAAAAGTCTAGCAGCAGATTCTTATCTACCTTTAATAAAAATATCTCCTAAAAGCTTTTTGGATCAAGATAAACTTCTTATCACCAATGTAGCTGAGTATACATCTGCAGCTAGTAAATCATACCTTGAGCATGAAGATATCTTTTTGTCTATGGGCTGGTCAAGGCCGGACGACGTATATGATAAACTGTATTATCAACAAAAACCGAAAAACTGGTATTATCAACGAGATGAGAATGATGTATCTCCGGAGTTTTTTGGGAGAAGATACGCGCAATTTGTGCTTGCACTCCAATTGGCAAAATTAATGTCTCCTTGTGTCATATGGATTCCAGACATTCATGAAATGGATGATTTCGTTTACCATACTACAGTATTGGGTGAACTCCTTGGAGATCCGCCGCTGGTGGATGAAGATGAGGAAGAATCCATACAACAAAATTTTGTTGTTATTGCTTCGACTCATGTTCCTAAAAAATTGGATCCATTTCTAATATCTCCTCCTTATCGTAAACGACGATTCGATACATTTATCAACACTAAAATGTGCCCTGCTTCGCACCGAGAAAAGGAATTTACTTTGCTTTTACGTGACAAAGGACTCTATTTGAAAAAAGAATGGAACTCTGATCATTTTTTTGGATTAATGACCAGCGGTTTTAATACACGAGATATGGCAAAACTTGCCAATTATGTCTGGCGGCTCGGTATGATACTAAATACATCAGTTATAGACGATGATATAACTGGATACGCTTTATATAGATCAAGGTGGGCTTGTTCCAATTATGACTTTTACAGTGGGACACTTCCCTATAAGATAGGAAAAGCTATTATACAAAATAAACTTACGTATCCTAAGCATTTTATAGATCTCAAAAGGGAATTTTTGAGTGCAAGGGCGTACTTTTTGTCTGAATGGTATTTAGAACCTTCAATTGCTGGAACAGCTGTGAAAGAATTAACCATATTCTATCACATAGTGGGTTGCTTGGCCGGATCAGTAGCTCAAGATTGTTGGTTTACATCGGAATCAAATAGAGAGAATTGGACTCCTCTTAGTGATATAATTGCGAATGATTTCACTCTAGCTTCCAATCTTTTACAGAGTCTTCTGGAAGAGTTTCCAGGGGGGGAAATATTTCGGGGAAATTATGATAAAAATAACATCACAGTCGCTCCTTATTTCAAAAGAGATATGATGCAAAAAGGATTATCTGCTCAATTAGATGAACTCGTTTTATTTAAAGAATTGAAGTACTTATACATAGGAGAATTAGGTAGTAGGCTAGTTTGTTCTCCTAGGACTTGGCGTTTTACTTTTCTTCGCAGTAATCGATTCGACCATAAAAAAGATATAACATTAGAGAACCATTTTTTGGATTATCTTCATCTGTTCGGAGAGTTTCAAAAAAGGCCGACCCGTCTTTCTAGTTTTTTTTGGGTGAAATTCCTAGAGTCTCCCGACCCCATTGAAATTTATAAAGAAGCTAAAAATATCGCACGAAGAAAGATAGCTGCTTTCTGGGAAGCAAGATCATTATACAATAAGTTTAAAAGACTGGCAATATATAAATTTGATACAGAAGAGGATGCAGCGGAATATAAACCTTTAGATACACCTATAATCTATTTCGGTCGCCGATTTCTTTGGGATCCCGTTAGTATTCGATTTCAAAATAGTAGCGTTGCGTTTTTACGAGCAGAACTTTTTGTTCCTCGCGAACTCGTGAAAAGGATTTATATTACTTACGCTTTAGAAAGAAGAGAAGTATTAAGGGATGTTACAATAATAACGATAAAGTCTATATCAAGAAGAAAAAAGATTAGGAACATAGCCCTAGGACTAAAATATCAAATTGTGGAGGATGACGATGATATTGATTTGCCTCCTTACATGAAGAAGAAAAAGGTACAGAATTTTGAGACTTTTAAACGTTTTCAAGAAGTTGGTGTCCGATTGAGGCGTGTGCTTCCATATCCTACAAAGATACTAGATGACGCTCTTTTTCGTGAAAAGACACGGGATGATAAATTCAGAGTATTTTTGGTTGAGAACGAAAGGGAAAATAGAGAATTATTATATAATGAATGTTTTATTCATAATACTCTATTCGAAATTTATGAATATTTAGCAAATATGTTCATATCTAACACAATGTTATTGAAACAAATAGAGAATGAACTGTTTAAACAAGAATGGCTTTCTCCGGATTATATTAATTCTTTAGTAACGAAAGGATTGAAAAAAAAGATCTAAAAAGGACTAAATATTTTAAAACTTATTACTATTTCGACCAGTAAGCATAGTACCAAATATGAACCAAGTCAGTTATCTTTAACTTGATAAGTTAATTATCAACTTATGCTTACTCAATATTGACTGACTTATATTCTTATATTGAGGTTATTGTATACCTCAATATTGTAACGCCCATTGAATTGACTAATTAAATGGGCGTTACAATATTATCATTATGCCTTGAAGAGGATTCGAACCTCCACGCTGTTTAGCACGAGATTTTGAGTCTCGCGTGTCTACCATTTCACCATCAAGGCATCCAATTTTTTTCATGAATATATAATATATATAGCGTGTAATTAATATATAGCTATATGTGGAATATAAAATGGCTAACAAGGATAGAGTATTGGAGTATTTATATCGATCCGTGATATAGGTCTGGTGATATCATCAATTCTTTTTCTTATCGGAGGATTCTTTTTTTCCTATCAATAGATGTACGATTGAACATTTTTCGATTCAATAGAGAGTATAACTTTCTATGTTACCCAAATAACCCAAATAACATTATGTTTAATCCTAAATAGCCAGAACGTAGTGACGTATAATTTAATTATACACGTTTGAATTCCATTTTACTCATATATAATAGAAATATTTCTAATATGGTATAGAATGAACTTCTAATTTGACGATCAAGTTTTGTAATTAGAAGTTCATTCTATAATTATTTATTCTATAATTATAAGTTCATTCTATAATTATTTATTCTATAATTATAAGTTCATTCTATAATTTTATTTGCGATTTTAAGTATATTAGTAAAAGTATATGAGTTCTTTTAGTTAGTAATAAAAAGATTTAATTACTAAAAATTAAATCTAAAATAATGTATCCTGAGCAATTATAATAATTGGATTTATTACTATTCCTAGTAATGTAGATGCTATTACACATACAATCATACTCAATTCGATATAATTCTTCGATATTGAAAAAGATAATTTGTAATTTTGCACGTGGGGAGTTATTTCTTTGTTTCGTTCAGTCATTAATAATTTAATTATTTTGAGATAATAATATATGGAAATAACACTCATAAAGAGTCCTATCGAAACTAATAAATAGGAACCTGCCTGCCATCCACACCAGAATAGATAAAGTTTTCCAAAAAAGCCTGCTAATGGAGGAATACCTGCTAGAGATAGCAGACATAAAGTTAATGAGAAAGCCGAAAAAGGGTCTTTCGTATATAATCCTGCATAATCTCGAATGTTATCTGTTCCTGTACGTAGACTAAATAATACAATACAAGAAAAAGTTCCTATATTCATGAAGATATAGAATAGCATGTAAGTGATCATGCTTGCATATCCATTATTTGAGTCTCTATCAATGATCCCGATAAGGATATATCCAATTTGACCTATGCTTGAATATGCAAGCATACGTTTTATGCTTGTTTGAGTAATAGCAATTAAATTTCCTAGTATCATGCTAATAATAGCTAATATTTCCAAAATAATATGCCATTCGTTCAATGAAAAATAGAAAACAATATCGAAAATTCTAGTAGCTAAAGCTGAAGCAGCTACTTTTGAAGTAACAGAAAGAAAAGCAACGACTGGGGTGGGAGAGTTAGAGTCGAAAAGAGGATTCTTCCCTCCTTTCTCTCATTCAGAACCGTGCATGAGACTTTCTTCTCGCACGGCTCCTAAGTGATAAAAAAGAAGAACCTAATCGTTTTATTATTATTTTTTTTTAATTACCTTCCTCGTGTAGGTATAAGACTGAATCTATTCAATCAATAGAAAGAATAACTAATCCTTAACTTTTCGAAGAATCCTTACTCAGCGGTTCCTATGGTAAATAAAAATTACTTCTTTTTTGACTTCGGTTCTGGTCAAAAAGAATCTAAATAGAACCATCTGATTTAATTCGTTCTGAATAGCCATGAGATGTTCATCTTAGGGTAATCTTTTTGTCGACGGATGCCTTTTTTCTTACACTCGTAGTCTTTGAAGGATGAAAACTGAATATGGAGCATATACGTTTAGAATAAAAGTATTGATATAGTTAAATAATCATGATCTTTTGATAATAACTACCTGTAATGACTAACTTGCAAAATTCATTTTTATTTTTTTATTCAAATAATTTAGTTGTTTCTGACCTTGCTTTACCTTAATTAAACGATTAAAATTTTTGGTAAAAGTGATATCTTAGTCCGAGTGGGGATAACAGTCTTTTCCTACACATGTCCATAGAGTTTGAGTTTTTATATTTTATAGATACTAAACATATCTAAATCTAAAAAAATTAATTTAATGAATTTATTCTAGAGTTAATAAATTGAAAACGAATCGCACTCCTTCATATACATCGGGGGTCCATTGATGAAAAGGAACTAGAGAAAGCTTGAATCCAATTCCTACAGTTATAGATATAAGTGCGATCCAAATTCCTGGAGAGTTATACATTTGTGTATTTATAAGACCATTGGTTATTTCTTGAAGCTGAATTTCTCCCCCGGATAGACCATATAGCCAAGAAAGACCATAAACAAGAATAGAAGAACTTGTCCCACCCATAAGTAAATATTTCATAATAGCTTCATTAGACCGTACATCTCTTTTGGTATATCCCGATAATAGATAAGAACATAAGCTTAAACATTCTAAAGCTACGAAGATAGTTGCTAAATCATTAGCACCAGATAAAAACATTCCTCCTAGAGTAGCCGTTAAAATGAATAACAAAAATTCTGTTACAGCCATTTTTGTGCATTGAATATATTCCACAGATAGAGGAATACATAAAGTTGAACATAGTAAAATGAGAAATCGAAATATTTTGTTGAAATTATTCGTTTGGAAATTACCAAAAAAACTGATTATAGGTTCTTCTCTCCATTGAAATAATAAGACTGCTATGCTTATCATTAAACTTGTTAAAGAGATTAAATATAACCAAGCTGTATCTTTCTGATCAGCAATTAAATCAATCACTATAAGAAGAAATAGGGCTAAAATCAAGATACATTCTGGAAAAATGGAACTTCCATGGAATAGAAGCAAATTAAACTCTTTCATATTAAAATGATCTAAAGGTATAATTTAAAATTAAATTTTCAGTTTGTAGATGCCAGATCGTGATTTAGTAATTTCAGTCAATCCCCGATCAATTATTTTTTTTTTTTTTTTTCATCTAATTAACATCCAAATTATTTACGTTTATATTGTTTATATTATATTTATTTAATATTATTTATTAAATATTATTCTTATTCCTTTTGCTTTCATTCCAGTTCCAATAAACATCTGTATAAATTTTGATAAAGTTGGCTTTATTTTATTGAGGGTAGATCGATGGATCTTTCTATATAGTGAATTAACGATTGTAATGTGCAAAAGCTTTATTGGATTCTGCCATTTTATGAGTCTCTTCCTTCTTGCGTATAGCATTGCCTTTCTCTCTGGCAGCATCCATTAATTCGTAACTCAATTTTAAATGCATATTTCTACCAGAACGTTTTCGAGATGACCCTAATAACCAACGAATAGCAATTACTTTTCCTTTTTTAGATCTTATTTCCATGGGAACTGGAAAAGTTGATCCACTTACACGTTTTGATTTTACTATCAATTTGGGAGTTACTTTTTGTATTGCTTGCCGTAGAATAATTAGTGGATTTTTATCTGTTTTTTGTCTTATTTTTTTTAGAGATTGATAAAGTATTCGATAAGCCAATGCTTTTTTTCCATGTTTAAGAATACGGTTAACGACCATGTTAACTAATCGATTATGAAAAATGGGATCAAATTTCACCATTTTTTTTTCTGCAGTACTTTGCCGTGACATGAGCGCTAAAAAGGTTTACAAAATTTTTTTCATAAAGGTTAATAATAAGTTATTTTGGCTTTTTAACTCCATATTGTAGGGTGGATCTCTAGAGGTCTGAAAGATCTCCCTCCAAACCGTACATACGACTTTCGTCGAATACGGCTTTCCACATTTTTTTATTTGCATATATAAATATGAAATCTATTTCTTTTGCATAGAATTATGTTTACTCATTCTCAATTGAGTATCCGTTTCCTTTCTTTTGTCATTGATTAGAAATCTTGTATTTTCTATATCTATACGATTAAGTCCTTAGGTTAAAAATAAAATATCGTATTTAAAAGAAAAGGTGTTTCAAATCATTGCTATTTGACTCGAACCTGTTCTGAAAAGGTCAAGACATTTTTAATTTTTTGTTGACACACGCAACGTAAGGAAAAACTAAAAACTTATTAAATGAATTCAATATTGAACCTTAGACATATTTATGTAATAGTTCGAAATTTACTTAAAAAAAAGTAATAAATTTCGTTTGTTTTAGCCTGCTCTAGTCCCCTTACAAAACGTTCGTTATTAGGTTAGCTATATACTTTACATGTTTTTAGCAATTGACATGATATCATCATAAAATGATGCAAATATTAGATAAGAATATACAACGCACTAGAACGCCCTTGTTTACGATTTTTTACTGGAACAGTATCTAAGATTCCTCGAATTATGTGATATTTCACGCCGGGTAAATCTTTAACTCTTCCGCCTCTTACTAATACTACAGAATGTTCTTGTAAATTATGGTCAATACCAGGTATATAAGCAGTGATTTCATATTTAGAGGTTAATCGTACTCTAGCAACTTTACGTAAAGCAGAGTTGGGTTTTTTGGGGGTGATAGTGGAAAAGTTGACAGATAAGTTATCCTTACCGTCACTGTACAAAACCGTACATGAGAATTTAACCTCATACGGCTTCTCGTTCAATTTTTATTTTTAGATAAATTGGATTTTATTTATTTTCGTTATTCGATTATTCCTATGTCCCAAAGGGTAATTTTTTATTTTTTGAGTTAGCTTTCGTGTTCTAATCAGACACGAATGAATAAAAATACATCTAATATATAAAATTTTTGTGAATTTCATATCATTAACATGCTAATTTTTTATTTATATCTTGATATATCTCGATATTATAATTTCTTAAAATCACAAATTTTATTCCAAAATTGACGGGTTAATGTGAGCTTATCCGTGTAGTTATGCATTATTTAACTAGGAATCGATTTGATGAAACATTTTTACTTTTGTGCTTTGGTATGGATAGTATGATTGGGTTACGTTGTACAAGATAATTTCGATGACCTATATTAAAACGAGATAAATAGGACTATATGCTCCTAGCGGCTGTGTCCGCGAATTGGAAATATAGCTTAATAAAGTAAGTAAGTCTACTAAAAAACAGTTCTTTTCTTTTGTATTAGTTAATGATATATAAATTATTATATTAGTATTAGCATCAGTTATCTTTTTTGTTTGGATCGATATATCGATATAAAAGTGCTAAATCAATAGGAAAAAGATTGTACCACGAGAGAGCAGAGGGTTACACTTGTGTCAACTTGACAACCAAATAATTCTAATTTATGTTGATCTGGATCAAGAAATATATGGAGAATAGATAACTTTTTTCCTACTAGGTGTAGGGCATAGCTTAGTTATTCTTTTTTCTCTCTTTACGACCGAGGTCTTGAAAGAATGTAATGTATTGAATTTAAAAATTCTTTGGGAAGTTCTTACAATTTTACTTCCGAATGAGGTTAGGGAAGGGATATAACTCAGTAGTAGAGTGTCACCTTTATGTGGTGAAAGTCATCAGTTCAAACCTGATTATCCCTAAACCTAATGTTGAATCTCTCTTTTTTTTTTATTTGCTCTCTTTTTTCGTAATAAAAAGAGGCTAGGGGGTTGCCATAATAGAGTAAGGATGGCTATAATGATTAACTGGGCCC